AAAAAAAAAATAAAATTTTTAAATTAAATTATTTATTAATTAATAATTAAGTGATATTTTTATTATAAAATAATATATTTTATATAAATAGCCGTTAAGAGGAATCGAACCTCTATTCATAAATTAACAGTTTACCGTTCTACCATTGAACTATAACAGCATAATTATACTTATTATCTTATAAAATTTTTAAATAAATTTAGTAAACTTTAATAAATTAAAAATTTATCCACGGGGCGGGCGCCCGCAGCCCACCGGGCCAGGGGTGCTCCGACCCGGGGGCTTAATTTATTGAAATAAAAATTATTTTTAATATTTTATTTCTTCTAAAAGAAGGTCTGAAAAATAAGTCCCGGGGGCTCGCCTCCCCCACGGGACGAGGGGCGGCTCGCCCGCCCCTGGTCTTCTAAATTTAGAAAACCTCGGGTATCTTCACAAGGCGACTCGCCCGTCCTGAATATTTATTCTTAAATTATAAATTCGAGAAAACTATTTTTTTAACAATTAACTAATTAATTAATTTCTTTCTGTCAATTCGTTTAACTAAAAAGTAAGCTTTAAGAGAGAGGACGAGTTTATTAAACTCGCTCAGAGAAGGTATCCTTTTCGATCCAGTCAAATGTTGTTCAATACTGGATTAATAAGTTTTCCTAAAGAAGAAATTCTAAAATTTTATTTAATATCTAACCTCGAGGATTCACTATCTGGATCAATCCTATCCCGAAAGTTAGTGATAACATTATTTATTGTCTAACCCCAAAGGCTCATCATTTAAGTTAGTCTCCACCCTAGGGCTAATTTTTTAAGTCTGTCTTAATAAAGTAAGTTTGTTAAAACTAATCTTGAGGGTTTATCATCAGGTCTGTCTCCGAGGGTTAGCTTAAATCAAAAATTTTATCTTAAACTCGGCGGATCTAAAATTAAAATTTTAATAATATATAAAAATATATTTTATAAGTAACAATTTAACAGGGGTTATCCCTTAAATGGTAGAGGGCTCGTTTTGCATACGAGTAGTCCGAGTTCGAGTCTCGGTAACTCCAATTTATAAAAGTCCCAAGGCTCGCCTTCCCCACGGAGCGAGGAACGGCTCGTCCACCCCTGGAAATAAAATTTTTATTAATAATTTAAACTTTAGAAGTTCACCTTCCCTATAAAACAAGAGACAGTTCGCTCGTTCTTAATTTTATTTTCATATAATATAATTTAATCAATGATTTTTATCAAATTTAATTTTTTTAAAAATTCATAAATGACTTGTTATTTTATTATAAATGACTTGTTATTTTGTTATAAACTCTTTTATATTTTTATTAATAAGTCAGAATTAACTTTCGTTTTAGTAAACAAGAAATAATTAATATTAATTACCTCTAGCTTTAAAAACTAAAACTATATTTCTGAATTATCTAAATAATAAATTTATTAAAATTATACAAAAATTTTTTATTTTTATTTTCTAGCCCCCGGGGCGGGGACTGACCCGGGTGGCGAGCCCCCCGGGCTAAAAAGAGAAATTATTTAATAAAGATTTGGAAAACAAAATATCTTTAAATCTCAAAGTTGGAAAAGTTTAACCATCGAGATTTTTTTTTCCAAGTTTTTAAATCAAAGATTTAAACAACTTCTCTCGGGGGATCTTCTCCCCTCGGGTCTCTCCCCTTGGGAGAAGTTTAAAATTATATTTTATTTTTAAGTTTAAAAAAAATTTTTTTAATATTATTTTCTCGAAGATAATATTTTAGGCTCGCATTTGAAATGTGACTTAGGGCGGCATAATCGCCCGAGACTTATCGAACTATCCCTTGCTAAGAAGATTCGATAGCTCGGTAAGTCAAAATATGAAAATTTCTATAATCAGGTTGTAGCCTAATCTGGTAAGGCATTTACTTTGGGTGTAAAATATTGTAAGTTCAAATCTTACCAACCTGATATTTATTAATAATATAAACCTTAACTCGTTAAAAATGGATATGAATTTATCGAGGTTTATATCCCCTTTAAATATATTTATATTAATTAAAAAGCCCCGGGGGGGCTCGCCTTCCCCGCGGGGCGAGGGGCGGCTCGCCCGCCCCTGGGATTAATATAAATAATCTATTACCCAAGGACTCATAATTATTGAAATTTACCTAGCTTAAGGCTAACCCCAAGGTCAGCTAGTTTTTTAAGCTTGTCTTAACAAAGCGAGTTTGTTAAACTAGCCCGGGGGGGACTCACCTCCAGGCAAGCCGGGGGCTTGCCCCTCGGCTAGTTAATTTCTTTTATTCTTTATAATAAAATATTATTTTTAAATATTTAAATTATATATTTTTTAATTTATCAAAATTAATCTAATAAATTTAAACTTTAAAGGTTCACTTTTTTTATGAGTAAGGGTGACTTATCCACCCTAGGCCCGGGGGCTTGACCCTCGAGCTAAGCCCGGAGGGCTAGATTTTATATAATATAAAAAAAATTTACTTACCCCAGGTTTCGATCCTGGATTTGAGTATTAGAAGTACCCTGTTCTTCCTTTGAACTAGGTAAGCATCGATCATATAACAAGAAATATAAAAATAATCTTGTTTCTTCTATGAAGTAGGTTATCTTATTATTTTTCAACTAACCTCCGGGATGGAGACTGACCCGGGTGGCGAGCCCCCGGGCTAGAGGTAAATCCGAGGATTTATTAAATAATTTCTATTTAATGTCAAAAATAAAAGCTTCGGGACTTCTCTACAAAGCTAGGAGCAGCTTGCCCACTTTCTGGGTTTATTTTAAACTTAAATATTAATTTATACAAATTAATTAATAGTTAAACTTTACTTATAAATAAGAGAAAGTCATCCAGGGCGCAATGCGCCCTGGATGACTTTGAGAAATTTTTATTTTAGCATTAAATTATTGATTATTAAATTTATATATTATAATTATTTAATTAAATAATTATAATATAAGTAACATTTTTAAACGATTGTGATGAAATTGGCAAACATGGTTGATTTAGGTTCAGCTGGTAGTAATACCTTGCAGGTTCAAGTCCTGCTAATCGTATTTATTATTTTTAGATTTCTTTCTATTTAATTCCTTTAAATTATTATAAAGTAAATTTAAAAATGAAGCCTCGAAGAACTCGCCTTCCCTATGAAGCGAGGGGCGGCGAGTCCGCCCCTGGATTAAATCTTCAGATAGATTTGAAAAAAAGGTTTTCAAATTTAAAAGAAAATAATTCATATTTTTATTATATTAATGTGCAAGTGGCGAGACTCGAACTCGCAGTAGTCTACTTGGAAGGTAGGGGCATTAGCCAATTATGCTACACTTGCTTACTTATATTTAATTTAAAATTAATCTTGGGCCGCCGGGCGGCCCAGAGCCCTTGGGGGCGAGGGGTCGCCCCGGCGGGCCCCGGGCGGCGCAGCCGCCCTAAGCCCGCATTTTTTAAATGCGGGCCTATATTTCTGAATAGAGTGGGACTTGAACCCACAAGGATTATTACATCCATAGTTTAGCAAACTACTTCCTTACCGATTCGGTCATCTATTCTATTAGTATTAAATATATAATTTAAATTTATTTAACAAAATTAAGTTGATCTAGACTCAAGAAGTCTAACCCCGAATGGTCGAGCCCAGGGCTGCCCCATTCGGGGCTTTTGCTTCCAGGGTCTTAAACTCTTCAGGACTAAAGTATTATTCTAACTTTATTAAAACAAATTTTGATTAAATTAATTTTAAGCTTGTCACTCAGATTAATTCTTATCTCGAAGATTAGTTTTTTAAATATTTCAGGGGCGGGTAAGCCGTCCCTCACCCCGTGGGGAAGACGAACCCCCCGGGGCTTTTTTCTTATTTTTATTTAGGCCTGCCGGGGGCGACTCTTCGCCCCCAAAGGCTCAGGTCCGCCCCGGCGGCCCGAGGCCCGCATTTAAAAAATGCGGGCTTAGAGCGGCTACGCTGCCCAGGATTCAAGAGGCTTTACTCGAATGACCGAGTTCTCCGGGAAGCTAAGAATATATAGAATTTAGATTTACTAGCCTCCGGGGCGGGGACTGACCCGAGTGGCGAACCCCTCGAGTTAGAAATAATGAAATATGATAATTATCAATTATATATAAGCCCCCGGGTCGGGGCACCCCTAGTTTTAACAAACTCGCTTTGTTAAGACAAGCTTAAAGAGCTAGCCAGGGGACTGCGGGGCGCCCGCCCCGTGGATAATAATTTTATTATTTACTTTAAATAATATATTTAATTAATTGATTGTTTTGAATAAGATAGGGAATAGTAGATTCGAACTACTGACCTTTAATGTGTAAGATTAACACTCTAACCCCTGAGTTAATTCCCTTTTATTTATATAATTAAATGTTACTTATAATATTTATGTAAGGGTGAAAACCCGGAATCGAACCGGGGACCGTTAGTACCACAAACTAACGCTCTACCAATTGAGCTATTTCCACCATTTTATTCTATTTAAATTTATTAAGCCCCCGGGTCGGGGCACCCTGGCCCGGTGGGCTGCGGGGCGCCTGCCCCGTGGATAATTTTTTATTATGATGAATTCAATCTATTGTTAATTATTTAAATTTGGGAAGCCGAGCCCTTGATCTTAAGATTCAGAGAGACCCTTATCTCTCAGGATTAAATATTCTCTTGAATTTTAAATTAGATAGCGTTCCAGAGGAGTTGAACCTCTACCAACAAGAGTCGAAATCCTGTGCTCTACCAATTAAGCTAGAAACGCATTATAATACATTTATGTTAAGATTTATAAATCTTATTAGAAATGCTTAATAAAATATTTTCAAAAACTTTAATAATAATTTAAATCTTTAATTCAGAGGCGAGTGAACCACTCCTTACCTTGTGAGAAAAACGAATTCTCGAAGCTTAAAATATTCTATTAAAATCATAAATTCAAAATAACATTAGTCAATTAATGAAATTCACAAATATAATTTGCAGAAATTTAGAAAATTTAAATACTAGCCGAGAGGCAAGCCCCGGCTTGCCTGGAGGTGAGTCCCCCCCGGGCTAGCTCAGAAATTTACCACCTGGATCAGTTTTCGTCTGAAAACTAGAATTTAAAATTTAGATTATTATATAGTGCGGATGATAGATTTGAACTACCACTTTTAGATCATGAGTCTAACATGCTTCCATTACATAAATCCGCAATTATTTTATTTAATTATTTTATTACTTTTATTTAATTATTTTATTACTTTTATTTAATTATTTTATTACTTTTATTAAAATCCAGAACAGGCGAGTCACCCCTTTATTAATAAAAATAAAGGGATTTCTATTAAATAATTATATTAAATAAAATGTGTTTTTGAGGAAAGAGGGATTCGAACCCCCAAAGAGTTAAAAACTCACGAGTTTACAGCTCGCTCACTGACCAATCAGTAATTTCCCCTTAAATATATTAATTATTTACTTATAAAGTTCAGAATAAAATTTTTATTATATATAAATAATTATATTAATATAATTTTAAATTAGTTTAAAGATATCTTTTCTTCTAGGTTTAAAAGGACTAATATAAGTGATGAGTCCTAGAGTTTCTTCTAAGGACCAAGTCTTTTTGATCTCAAGATTTAAGAAACTTTAATTTCCTAAAATCTTATTATTAAATAAATATTAAGCCTAAGAAATTTTCTTTGGATCTTCTTCAAGGAAAGATATTTAATTTATAAGTAAAGTTTGACTGTTAATATATTAATTATAATAATATAAGATCAACTAGCATAATTGGTAATGCGATAGATTGCAAATCTTCCAGATAAGTGTTCAAGTCACTTGTTGATCTATTTATAAAATTTAGCCGAGGATTAGTTTTGACAAACTCATTTTGTTAAGACAAACCTAAAAGACTAATCCTTGAGATTTATTTCATCCGGGTCAATCCTTCTTCTCAGAGGGAGACTAGTCTTCTAAACTTATATAACGAAAAAATGAATTTTAAAATTTATCTTTAACTGGATAAACTGACCGAAGAAAGATTAATGTATTTTATTAAATAAAGGGTATATTTAATATTTATTTTTATGTCTAATAATACTATAAAGATTATTTAGAAAAATATATAATTAAACCCCGGGGGCTTTATCACGAGGTGACTCATTTACCCTAAATTTAAAATTAATCCAGGGCGGACAAACCGCCCCTTACCCCGTAGGTAAGGCGAACCCCGGAGCTTTTAAAATAAATTTTATTATTTTTTCTATAGATAATTAATAATTATATATTTATAGGTAAATATATAAAATAATTTTATTAATATTCATTTTAAAATTAATTTCTTGAAAACAAGCTCCGAAGCTTGTTTTCCCTATTTTCATTTATAGATATTAAATCTATTGGTCTAAAATTATTATAATTGTCTTGGGGAGGAATTGAACCTCCTCACTACGATTTTCAGTCGTACGCTCTACCATTTAAGCTACCAAAACTATTCATTTCTTTTAAGCTAAACCAGAGACCTCGTCCATTTATGCCGAGTCTGGAGAATTAAATTCTTTTTAATTTATTTATTAATAACTTAAATATTTAAAAAGAAAATATTTTTAAAATTAAAATTTAATAGTTTTTAAGAAAAGACTTTAAGAAAAAATTTTTCTAAATTAGAAAAATATTTTTTATCAAAAAATATTATATAATTATTAATTTTTAAATAATCTTTATAATATATAATAAAATTATAGGTATAGTAGGAATCGAACCCACATATGTTTTATTTCAAGTAAAATGCTTTACCAGTCAGCCATATACCTTAATTTAATTTATAATTTATATTTATAAATTTGGTAAAATAATTTTATAGTCTTCTTTTAGTCGGCTTGTCAATCAGAAAATTTATTTATTTATCATATTGAATCTAAAGATAAGCTCAAGGAGAACTCATCTCAGGTCAAGTCAGAAACTTGCCCCTCGACTAATTTTAATAGACTCGTTTTGTTAAGACAAGTTTAAAAAGTTAGCCCCGGGGTGGGACTCACCTCAGGGCAAGCCGGGGCTTGCCCTTCGGCTAGTTTTTTCAAAACTGAAAAAATAAGAAAATCTTATTTTCTAGCCCCGGGGGGTCTCACCTCCCCGGTCGGCAAGCCGACGAAGGGGAGGCTAGCCCGGGGGGGGACTCACCTCCAGGCAAGCCGGGGGCTTGCCCCTCGGCTAGTATTAACAAATTTATTTTGTTAAAATAAATTTAAAAAATTAGCTTAAAAGTTAATTAAGTATTTTAGAAGAGAATATTTAGGTTCACATTTGAAAAATGTGAGATGACTCCACCTTAGAGGTTAATTTAATTATTTAGTCTGAAGAGGGCTCGAACCTCTAACTTATACGTTATCAACATATCACTCTACCATTGAGTTACCAGACTTAATCTAATCCAGGGGCGGACTCGCTGCCCCTCACCCCGGGGCTTTAAATTATATTATTATATTTTAAAAATGTTCTTATTCATAAACATTAAGCCTTGATCCTCGGCGATGTAGTCGTCTTGAACCCGCATTTCTCAAGTGCGGGTTTAAATTAAAGAGATTATTAAGTTAATATTTTACGGGTCTGTAAATAATTTTTTATTTATATGGATTATTTGACAATTCAAGTTTTTCTCTTGAAAATTAATAAAATTAAAAAATATTATTTATTATAAATAAGAATAATTATATAATTAAGAATATTTAAAATAAGCCCCCGGGTCGGGGCACCCCTAGTTTTAACAAACTCGCTTTGTTAAGACAAGCTTAAAAAGCTAGCCAGAGGGCTGCGGGGCGCCCGCCCCGTGGATTTAATTATATTACTTATATTTTTGTTAGAATAATTATAATTACAGAAAAGATAAATTTAAATCTTGGGCCGCCGGGCGGCCCAGAGCCCTTGGGGCGAGGGGTCGCCCCGGCGGCCCATTATTAGAATCTTGGAGATCAGGAGTAGTAGGATTCGAACCCACGACAAAGATTTTGGAGATCCCTATTATAACCAACTTAACTATACTCCTTTAACTCTATTAAATTAAATATTCAAGAAGTCAAAATATTTAGACTCTAACAAAGTTAATTCTTACTTATAAATAACTATTATTAATATAAATTAATTTATATATTATTATTAGTTTTTATTAATAAATTTGAAAAAAATATTAAATAATTTATTTATATACTTATTTACGATATCATAATTTAAATTATTATTTTTTTTATAAGAAATAATAAAATATTATAGGGGCAGTAGCTTAATGGTAGAGTCCTTACTTGTCACGTAAGAAGGTATGGGTTCGAATCCCACCTGCCTCGATATAATTTATATTTAATTTTAATATTAAAATATTAATATATTATTAATCTTCAAAATGGAAACTAACTCGAGTGACAAGTCTGAGCTAGTTTTGTTTAGGTTTATTCTAATGAGATTAAGCTTAAAGAGTTTTTCCACAGGGCGACTCGTCCGCCCTGAATAAAATATTTAAACATTTTAATAAATAAAATAATCAAGATTTACTCTTAAATTAATCTTAGGAATTATAATAGTTAACCAATTAATTATTGGAGGAAAGTCCGGGGCTTTAAATTTTAATTATTTAAATAAATAAATCATAATTTACATCTGGTGTGAACCAGGGCAATGATAAGAAAATATACTGTTTATAAAAATTACAGTAGAGTAATATAACCTATGAAAAGCCTTATATTTATTTTATTATAAAAAATATATATAGATAAATTAACTATATTACAAAATCCGGCTTATATAATTCTAAGATTAAGGGTTTTCCTTTGAAGGAATATTCTATTTATTTTATTAAATTTAAATATATATTTAGAAGAATATCAAAATTATCAGATTATTGTCTTAATAATTTAAATCCCGGGTTCACCTTCCTTACGAGCAGCTCGTCCCTCTGAATTTAATATAAAATTAAAAAATTTAAAACATTAATTATTCTAGCTCGGGGGCTCGCTCATCGAATTAGTCCTCACTCTGAAGCTAAATTTCTGAGATTTGATCTAAATGATTGAAGGGACTAAGAGAAGAAAATATTAAGAAATTAATTAAAAGAAACAATTAAATATTATTGCCGGGATAATTTAATGGTAAAATGTTTATCTCATACATAAAACTTGGAAGTTCAAATCTTCCTCCCGGTATTTATTATTGTTATTTATATTTAAATATGAAATAATTTCTTTCAAGAAGAAATTCGAAAGATAATGAAATTCGTTTTATTATCTCTGAGAGTTAAAATTCTTAGGAAATATTTCTTAAATATTTTATTTAAAACTTTCTTCTGAGGAATAATTAACTAATTAATTAATAGATTTCTTAAAAGAACTTAGCCCCCGAGGGGTCTATACCTGGGAAAAGAAGGACCTCTTGAGTCAAGCCCCCCGGGCTTAGTTTTATTTAATAAATTTGATGATATTTAAATTTTATTATTTCGCTTACTTGGAGAAATTGGTAAACTCTCCGAATTTAAACTTCGGTGCCGAGAGGCTTGTGGGTTCGAGTCCCACAGTAAGTAATTTAATTATAAAATTATAAGACCCCATGGTCAAATGGCTAAGACATCATAACTTCACTATGGAATTATCGGTTCGATTCCGATTGGGGTTAATATTTAAAATATATAATTTAAATATAAGTAAAGATATAGGCAAAATAACTACAAATTTTGTAGTGCCATTTTAATTTCCCGATCAATTTTATTGATTCTTTCACAATGTTTAACTTAACCAACTTTTGGTTGGAATTATCAACAATTATGGTAGCAGCAGCTAAAATTTTAGGAGCTGGATTAGCAACAATTGGTCTAGCAGGAGCTGGAGTTGGTGTTGGATTAGTTTTCGCAGCATTAATTAACTCTACTTCTCGAAACCCAGCATTACGACCTCAATTATTCTCTTACACAATTCTTGGGTAAATGCGTGCCCCCTATGACTGTGAGGTCATAAGGAAAATCGGGTGAATTGCAAGAAACTCCAATAATATATTGGACAATTTGCAGCGAAGCTTGTATCAGTGTTTTAAAGATACATGAACGTTCAACGACTAATCAGTGAGTTACACTAACAATAATCTGAACACGAGTGCCCGACAACATTAATATTTATTTATTAATGTTGATGACATAGTCTGAACAGTTTGGTAACAAACTGAAATAGAGAATAAAGAGTCTCTATGATAACATTTATTTTGTCGCATTAACTGAGGCAATTGGTTTATTCGCACTTATGATGGCATTCCTATTACTATACGCATCTTAATCTATGCTTATGGTAATGAATCTTATTATATAAATTTATTTATATAATCTTCATTAATCCACAACGGGTTCAATTTAATAAATTGGGCCCCCCTTCTATTACTTCATTAATCCTATCATTATTACTTCATTAATCCCATCACTAATTTAATATAATATTATAGATTATTAATGATATATTATGTATAATCAATTTACATGGTCCTAATGGCCAGATAACGATAAATCCTTCGGGAATTTTTAATTATAAATACTATGAAAACAATTTTAATCGTAAAATTATTAATGATTTTATCTATTATTAATAATTTAAAAACTAACCCTGGGCTTAGCACAGAGTCAGGTTCTCAGCCTAGTAAAAATATTGAATTAAATAAATTAAATATTGAGTTTATCCAAAAACTTGTTAAAGATAAACTTGAAATTTTATTTCCTAATAACAATATTAATGATTTACTATATTTAGTAAAACTAATTTTATTGGAAAGTAATTTTGGAAAATCTCACACTGATGATGATAATAACTTCATAAAATTACTTGATCAAAATTCATTGGATTATGTTAATAGTATTTCTCTTGAAACAAATATTCAAGAAAATAAACTTATTGAACTAATTTCTATTGATGATTCAAATTATTCTAAATCAATTATTCTTGAATGTTTAAAACGATTAAATCAAGAAAATACTGATATGGAACATCTTGATTTTCCAATTTTAATCTTTTCAAATAGTCTTTTTAGTAGAAAGATTATCTTAAAACAACTTAATAAACATTCTGGAATTTATTGTTGGTATTGTAAACCTACAGGAAATATGTATGTAGGTTCAGCAGTTGATTTAAAAGCACGAACAAGTGATTATTATCAATCTTCTTACATTAAAAATAGAAAACATCTACCTATTATTAGAGCTATGCAAAAATATGGGATGGATCAATTTAGTTTAATTATTTTAGAATTTAATAATAAACAAAGTTTAATTCGAAGTGAACAATATTGGATTGATTTTATTACTCCAAGTTATAATATTCTTACAATTGCAGGAAGCTGGTTAAATAATAAACATTTAGAAGAAACAAAACAAAAGATTTCTACAACTATAAAAGGTCGAAGTCATGGATTAGAAACAAAACTTAATATGAGTTTAACTAGACAAAAAGAAGATAATCCATTTTATGGAAAAACTCATTCTTTAGAATCTAAAACAATAATGAGTGCTTATCAATCTACAAGAATTGTAGATCCAAATCCTGGAATTTTTATTAATATTTTTTCATTAGATAATAACTTATTATTTACATTTAAGTCAATTAGAGAAACTGCTAAACATTTCAAAGCAGATACAAGAACAATTACTAGATTTTTAGATTCAAACCTATTATTTAGAAGTAAGTATTATATTGTATCTAAAGAAAAAGAATAATCTTCTCTAATTAAATATTTACTTTTCTCTATTTGCTTTAATGATGGCATTCTTACTATTATATGCATCTTAATTTGCATTTATGGTAATGAATCCTATTGTACAAATCTATTTGTATAATATTCATTAATCCACAACGGGTTCAATCTTATTTATTAGATTGGACCCCCCTTCCTTTATTCTTCTATAGATTATATAATAATAATATATTTATTTTAATAACTATTTTATCGTCTATAGACGATATAACAGAACAACTAATCTGAAATTCCTTCAGATAAGATTAAGCCTTTACAATAAAAAATAATTATGACTAAACTATTTATGAGTACATACTCAAAATCAAACATTAATCCTGCAAAATTCTATGATAATGCAGAAGAATTAAAATCTCAAATTCTACTTGAAAATAAGAATAAAAGTGGAATTTATAAATGAGAAAATAAAATCTCAGGAGATTTTTATATTGGTAGTGCTGTAGACTTAAGTAAAAGAATGTCTGAATATTATAGAAAATCTTATATTACACATCCATCACGAGGTAGAAGTATTATCTGTTATGCATTAGTAAAATATGATTATAATAATTTTAGTCTTTCTATTCTTGAATATTGTGATAAAGATAAAGTAATTACAAGAGAACAATATTATCTTGATTTATTAAATCCTTCTTACAATATTCTTAAATATGCTTATTCTTCAGATGGATATAAACACACATTAGAAGCTATTCAAAAAATAAGTATAGCTAAAAAAGGTAGATTTACTAAAGAAAATAATAGTTTTTATGGTAAATCTCATACTGAAGAAATTAAAACATTAATGTCACAGACAGCTCTAAAAAGAGTTAAACCAAATAATGCTAAACCTGTATTCTTGAAAGATTCAAATAATAATATTATTGGAGATTTTAAGTCAATGTCAGAATTAAGCATTTATTTAAAAGCAGATAAAGCCACTTTAGCAAAATATAGAGATTCTAATAAATTATTTAGAAATCTTTATTACATTATTTCTAAAATTTAATTCCAAATCTTTTATTAAAACTACTCTTACCCCTCTCTCTTAAAGTAAAGACCTTTAAATATATTATAATTATTTAATACTTAATTATTATTTAATACTTAATTATAAGTAAGGTTACCTTACTTATAATCCATTTTGTTAATATAAATATTAATATATGAATTAATAAAAGTAGTCTGGATAATATATTCAGATTGATGTTTTACATCCGTTCTCTCACTCTCAAATTTAATCAGAAATTATTTAAATAATTTCTGATTAAATTTATCTTTTTCTTTTAAGCTTAAAATTATTTAAGATATCTTAGATAGAAATAGGATTTTTGAGAACTAGAGGTACCGATATGATAAAAAAGCACTGATAAATAAATAAAAATGTTAAAAAAAAATTTCTGCTGAAGTAGCAACTAAAACTTTAATTCAAGAAACAGGAAAAAATGATATGTTTACTATTGAAACTAATAAATCCTGTAATGATTTTAAACCTATCGATACACCACAATCTCCTTCAAATTCTGATTGGTCTATTAATAATCCTTATGAATCTAGTTCTTTAGATTTAAATATTCTTTTATCTACTTTAGAATCAACAGATTCTTTAGAAAAAATCATGGAAAGTTTATTAATATTATCTATGGTTAGTTTCACATTAACTTTATATGTTTTAATTACTGTAATTTTAAACTTAAAAGATTTTACAAAAGTTAAATGGTTAAACGATAATCCTAAATTATTAAAATTTATTGAACGAATTAAAGTAGCAAGAATTTCTGTAGTTATTCCTATTTTATTATTATTATTGTTTATTTCTTTAATTTCTTATTATGGATTATATAGTGTATTAAAAGCATTATTAATCTATAAATCTTCAATAATGTAATTAATCTATATTATTAATCTTTCAATGATAGCATTCCTATTACTATACGCATCTTAATTTGTCTATAGTGATAATGAATATTATACAATTTAATCTGTATAATCATCATATATTCACAACGGGTTCAATCTTTAACTAGATTGGACCCCCCCCTCTAAAAATAAATAAAGGGATAAAAATTATCTTTAACTGTAATTATATCGTCTTTAGACGATATAATTACTAAGAGCGTTGTCTCTTACTCTTTGGAATCGGATAAACTCTAAGTTTTTAAATTAAAGATTTAAACAACCTCTCCGGAAGCAGAGCTTCCCCGGGGAAGGTTGGAGGTCTTCTCCCTCGGGGTCTCTCCCTCGGGGGGAAGCCTTAAAAAGAATATAAAGGGATTAATATATTTTTTGGGGGGACGATTTGTCCCTCCGGTAATAACCATTCAGCCACTCGTTCCCGAACGGCTACCTTGTTATGACTTCAGACCAGTTGCTCGTTACCCTTCGAAATCCGAAGATAACTTCTGGTGTAACTTACTTCCAGCCCGTGACAGGCAGTTAGTAGATCTTGAAGCTTTAATTTCACCGCGACGTGCTGATTCGCGATTACTAGCAATTCCTAATTCATGAGCTCGAGTTACAGAGCTCAATCCACAAAGGGGAAATTTGGGGATTACCTCCAAGTTACCTTATTGGATCCTTTTGTATTCCCCCTAGCTGCACGTCTGTAGCCCACTCCATAAGGGCCATGAGGGCTTGTCTTAGTCCTAATTATTCCAGTTTGTCACTGGATGCTCAATTAGAAATTAACTAATTGCAAGGGTTTTGTTCGTTATGCGGACTTAACCTTACATCTCACGACACGAACTGAAGACAGCCATGCAACGCCTGTGTTACATTCAAGGAGTGGTAAGATGTTGTGCGGATCATCACATTAAACAACATGCTTCACTGCTGGTTTTCAAGACCCTCTATACTTTTGGGTTTCAACCTTGCGGCAGTACTCCCCAGGTGGAGTGCTTTAATCTACATTTATAGACTGATTAAATAACCAATCTAAGGCACTCATCGTTTACGGTATGGACTACACGGGTCTCTAATCCGTTTTGCTCCCCATACTTTCGTACCTCAGCGTCAGTGTTTAGTTAGAAAGAAGCCTTCGCCTTAAGCGGTCTTCCGAGGATCAACAGATTCCATCCCTACTCTCGGAGTTCCTCTTTCCTCCATTACACTCTAGTTTCATAGTTACTGGAAAGTTCTTATTCATTTAGTTCGATACCATCCAGTCTTATGATACAGCCTACGTACCCTTTAGACCCATTTATGATGAATAATGCTTACCCCTCTCGTATTACCGCGACTGCTGGCACGAGATTGGTCGGGATTAATAGGAAAGTACAGTCATTATCCTCCTTTCCGTTAGGACTTTATCAAATTAATGTATCCGTCCTTCTAGGTGACTGGTTCAGCCTTTCGGCCATTGACCAAGATTCCGCACTGCTGCCGATACTTTGCTCGTGTGGGCCTTTCTCATTCCCACTGTGGTTGATCGTCCTCTCAGACCAACTATAGATCATTGGCTTGGTAAGCCGTTACCTTACCAACTACCTAATCTATTCAATAGGTACATCCATAGGCGGAAATTATCCTTTTTAAAAATATTTGGTATTCCACCAATCCTATGGGTAGCTTGCCTATTCATTACTCACCCGTTCGCTATGGTCCAAATACATAGTATTTGGCATTCAACTCGCATGTGTCAAGTCCCTAGATAGCATTCACTCGAAACTAAGTTTAAATTTTTACTTACAAATCTGATAGAAAATATCAGAAATTAAAATCTTATTGTTACTTATATTAAATTTAAATATTTAAATTTAAATATATTTTTATAATTAATTTGGTTTCACCTTTTTTGAAATGACTTAATTTATTAAGATATTCAATAGATATATTTATCATTTGGAACTTAGTTATTAATTAAAATTATTATTTTCTTTTTAGTTCTAAAACAATAAAATTCATTAATTAGTTCTCAGCAGATCTCTATTAAAGTCAAAAATCCAGATCTAAATATCTTTCCTCAGAGTCCAGAGGAAAGATATTTTTATTTTAAGGATAAACTCCGGGGGACTCGCCTTCCCTACAGAGCGAGGGGCGGCTCGCCCGCCCCTAGAGTATAAATTTTAAAATATTTATTCTAAAACTCAGAAAATTATCTTCAAATATTTTTTCAGAAAAAGTTTCAACTAGCCCGGTGGGCTCGCCACCCGGGTCAGTCCCCGCCCCGGGGGCTAAATTTAATGAGTTTTAATTTTCTAATATTAGACTCAAAAGAATTAAAAATGATCCGGAGGAAGACGAACCCCGGAGTTTTGATAATTTTAATTTTTCTTTTGAATTTTTATTCTTAACAAGAAAAGATAAAATCTTTTCTTACATTAGTTAACATTTCAAGTCTAAAAAACTTTTCTTTATATATTTCTCCTCTTAAAAATTAATTTTATTAGAAAAAGGTTACTTACAGTATCACCACGAGAAGGTATTAATTATGATACCTGGGAGTAAAGATTATATTATTATATTATTTTGTATTAGTATTATTAGGTAATAATAACACTGCCCATAATAAAAGTAAAAATAATCTAGGATCTCCAATAAAGAAAATTAAAGTAATAAATAAAATTAAACCACTAAAGATATACATTGCATATGAAGGAATAAATCCTGAATCTAATGATGTAATTTTATTAGAAGCAGTTTTAAATACATTAACTAATCCATATGGTCCAACTAATTCAATAGCTCCTCTATCAAGAATTTTATTAGTTGTATAACCAAAATTTAATAGTTTATTTAAAATAAAATTATTATAAATATTATCAAAGAAATATTTTTGATTGAAGAATCTATAAATTCCTCGACCTAAATTAGAACTAATAAATTGGTTAGGTAATGATTCAAAAATCCAATAAATTGCAAAAACTCCTAAAGTACCTAAAAGACTACCAATTAATGGTAATAATTTCATAGAAGTAGGAATTCCGAATTCAGTATCAACTAAAATAGAATGATTTGGATGAATAAATAAAGAATTATTCCAAAAATCTGTTCCTACACCTACAAATAAATCTTTAGTTACATAACCAAAGAAAATACTAAATACAGCTAAAACTACTAATGGAATTGCCATAATAAAAGGTGCTTCATGAATATTTTGATAATTAATTTTTGGACCATTTGGATATCCTAAGAAAGTTAAGTATAAAGATCTAATAGAATACATAGCTGTAAATACAGCAGCTACAGAAGCTAACCAGTATACTACATTTCCTGAAAAACTATAATGTCCATAAGCTAATTCAATAATTAAATCTTTAGAATAAAATCCAGTTAAAAATGGTAAAGCCATTAAACTTAAAGATCCAATTACCATCATAGAATATGTAAATGGTAATAAATTAGATAAACCACCAAATTTTCTTAAATCTTGTTCATCATTCATTGCATGAATTACAGAACCAGCTGATAAGAATAATAAAGCTTTAAACCATGCATGATTTACTAAATGAAATAATGCTACATTATATTGACTCAATCCACAAACTAAGAATAAAAGACCTAATTGAGAACAAGTTGAATAAGCAATTACTCGTTTTAAATCATTTTGTAATAAACCAGTTGTAGCTGCAAAAAATGCTGTTAAAGCACCTACCCAAGTAATTAAAATTAAAGCAGTTGATCCATATTCTAAAATAGGAGAAGATCGTACAAGTAAATAAACTCCTGCTGTTACCATAGTGGCAGCATGAATTAAGGCAGATACTGGTGTTGGACCTTCCCATTTATATATAACTGTATTACAGTTATATGGACTTTATCTTCATCATTATGATGTTTAGCATGAAGTCTCTGAGGTTCTCATTAAATAATGATTTCCTGCTGGTTATCAAAATAATCTATTATTACTATTAAAGTAAGATTATATTTTAAGATTTTCCAGCATATAGCTAAATTTTATTGCGACAGAAGTTTATTGTCATCGCATCTGGTAACCAAGTATGAAGACCAATTTGAGCAGATTTACCCATTGCAGCAACTAAAAGACAAATTGAAATAATAGTAATTAATTCTTCATTAATATATGGAGCTAAAGAAAATACTGTAGTAAAATCTAAATTACCAAAAGTCCAAAAAATAGTCCATAGACCAATACTGAATCCCCAATCACCTACTCTATTCATTACTAAAGCTTTAATTGCTGCTTTATTAGCTTGTAATCGAGTAAACCAGAAGTTAATTAATAGATAAGATGAAATACCTACTCCTTCCCAACCAATAAACATTACTAAATAATTATCTCCAGTAACAAGCATTAACATGAAAAATGTAAACATTGATAAATATGAGAAAAATCTTTGATTATGAGGATCTTCACTCATATAATTTGTAGAATAAATATGAACTAAAGCAGAAACAATTAGTACAGGTAATAACATAGATACAGTTAAACTATCATAAATAAATCCCCATGATACTAATAAAAATTCTGAATCAATCCAACTCATTAATTTAATAGATACTGGTGATTGACATAATCCTACTTCATAAAAAGCTACTAAAGCTAGTAAAGCTGTTAAAACTAAAGAACTACAAGTAATTAAATGACTACCAGTTTTACCTACTTTTCTTCCTAAAAATCCAGCTACTGTAGCGGATAATAGAGGTAATGTAAGAATAGCTAAATACATTATGATTTAATAGCAATACTACCTCTTAATCTATAATATGCAACTAAAATACCTAATCCAATAGCTGATTCTGCTCCTGCAATTGCAATAATATAAATACCATAAGTTTGACCTAAAATATCATCAAAACTAAAGGAACTTAAAATAATTAATAACGTTACAGCTAATAGCATAATTTCGATAGAGATTAGCATTAGAATAATATTTTTTCGGTTAAGAATAAATCCTAAAATTCCAATTAAAAATAATACCATCGATAAATTCATTATGTTTATTTGTAGTTAACTTTATAATCGTAATACCCTTTTATTTCATTTATTTCTTAAATTTAATTCAGGGGCGAACAAGTCGCCTCTTGCCCCGTGAGGAAATCTCCGAGGTTTTTAATAATTAATTCTTTAAAAATAAAGAATTACTTAAAAATTTTTAAATCAAAATTTTAAATTAAAAATATCAGTCTTTTTATTTTAAAGAAATAAGTTCCGAGTCAAGCTTATTTCTTAATTTAAAACTAAGAAAGTTTTGTTGCTCGGGATAAATTTTACAAAAGAAATTATTTAAATAAATATGATTTCTTTACTTTTACTTATTATAATAAAAAATTTAAATATTAATTAATATTTATTATTTTAAATTTTTAAAAAAAGAGTATTCAAAAATATTTTAATTCAAAGTAGATGAGTCATTTCTCACTCCGTGAAGAAAGCGAGCCTCTTGAAACTTAAATTCTAATATTAAAATAATAAGTTCAAAGACTATCTTTGAATTTCATTTTATTGAATTATTTCAAATTAATTAACTAGCCGAGGGGCAAGCCCCCGGCTTGCCCTGAGGTGAGTTCCACCCCGGGGCTAGAAAATAAGATTCTCTTATTTTTTCAGTTTTGAAAAAACTAGCCGAGGGGCAAGCCCCCGGCTTGCCTGGAGGTGAGTCCCCCCCGGGCTAGCCTCCCCTTCGTCGGCTTGCCGACCGGGGAGGTGAGACCCCCGGGGCTTTTTAAGCTTGTCTTAACAAAGCGAGTTTGTTAAAACTAGCCCGAGAACTCGCTATCTGAGTCAGTCTTTGTCTCGGAAGTTAATTAATTACCCTTTGAAAGAAAATAAGATTATTCTTTTTATATTAATAATCCAGGGGCGGACGAGCCGCCCCTCGCCCCGCAGGGAAAGCGAGCCCCCGGGGCTTATTTATTGTTTAAATATAAGTAATGAATTTAGGGGTTGTAACTTAATTGGTAAAGTTCCCGACTTTTAATCGGTATTATTAGGGTTCGAATCCCTACGACCTCAAATTTATTAAAATAATAAATTTAAGCTTATTGAGTCCAAAAAATTTAATTCTTCAAGTCCAATAGATCTACCTTTAATAATAATCTTATCATTATCTGTTAATAATAAATATAATTTAGGTGCAATAAATAAATCTTTTTTAACTTTATATTCAAGTTTTAATTTACCAATCTCATTACTAATCATTTCTTTAGGTAATGGTTTATCTAAAACAATAGAGTCAGTATCACTGTAATATACCTCATAGTCTTTTAAATGCATTAATTCATTCATATACATTCGAGAATAAGATATAATTGCAGCTGCAATTGAGATTGATTGATTAATATAAATCTTTTCAATATTAAATTTTATTAAAGATTCATCATAATTATTCTCAGTTAAATTAAATAGAATTTCATCAGGTCTAGTATCATAATTAATTAAATTTTTATTATCTTGAATATTAAAAATAGATTTAACATGATATTTAGTTAAATAATCATTTAGTTCATTATCATTCAATACTATAGTTCTATCATGAATTTCGTTCATACCTATTCTTTCATAAAGAGAGTTTAATAATAATTTATACATTGATTTTAAAGCATCTTTTGATATTTTTTTATGTAGATAACATAGACTAACATATTCAGTAAATACATCTTTACCTCTTTCAAAAGTATAACCATATTTGACATTAATTGTATAACCAAACTTCTCAACTTGTTTCAATTCTTCTGTAAAATACCATCCAGACCAAGAACCTAATGAATTAATTAATAATCCATCTTCTGTTCTATAAGGTAATACTGGATTAAATAAATCATCAGGAGTTTTGATATCTGCATATACAAATCCAAATAAATCTTTTAAGTTAGTATTAGTTGTATATACAGGATTTCCTACAGGCATATCATTTAATATTGAATATGGGTATAATGAATTTACATCATAATAATAAAGGTTGTCACCTTCAGGTTTGAATACATCGACTCTACCACCATAATAAGCATTTCGGATGTCTTTATGATCCTTACCTTTAATGACCTTAATATTATTATGTTTCATAAAATTACTTGTAAAGATATTTAATGCTAAACTTGAAATTGAGATTTTATTAGTAATGTTTAATGAGAACTCATCATGAACCATCTTATTAAATGAATTTAAAATCTCATACAATGATTTTAAATCATTTTCAAGATATTTAAATATCTCACTCCTTAAACACCATTTAGAATTAGTTAATTCTTTTAGATAATTATTAAATGAATAATCTTTATTAAAAATATAATATTCATAATGTGGTAATGATCCAATATAATCTAAATTATTCTCATTCACAAAATCATATGGAAAATTACCTTTTTGAGTTTCGACTTCAAAAGATTTAGCTAAATCTCTTAAATTATTTGGTAATAAACTTAATGAGTCTAACATTCTAATATTAATTTTAGGATTATCTTTATTTTTTAAAGTTAAACTTAATAAACAATTATCTTTAAATAAAGGTTTTTATTCATATTTAGTTAATAATAATCTGAATAATAAAATACCATCAAAATTCTTTAAATTATGAGCATAAATAGTATAGTTTTTATATTCCAAAACTATAATATCTTCAAACATTTTCAATAACATTTCATCTGAATTTTGATAATCTAATAAATAATATATTTTAGTTTTATTACCATCATAAAACCCACATGAATAAGAAATACTGATAATGTATTTATTCCTTATTATTTTTAATTATTAACATAAACATGTCTACCTCACTATAAATTATTGACAATAATTTATGGTGACATGTTTATAGTAATGATCTCGATAAGTTCTAGAATAAACACTATATGAAATATTCTTCTTCTAACAAATATTCTTCGCACTAATTGAAATATAACCATAATTTTATCACTTCTTAGTAGTATGTATATACAATTTTTTAAAATTATATTTGATACATAAGTACTATTGAAGAAATTTAATATATATAAATAATAATCATATTTGATAATAATATAATTAATTATATAAATTCAAATCCTATTATATTTGGTATTTAAGAGTGATATTTAGTGACTATATTTATTATAAACTCTTTATAATTGATTCCTCGATATAATAATTTATAGAAGATAAGATATTTTTAAAATTAAAATTTAGGTTTTGTTATAAATACCTTTATTTAGTAAAGGGGTGGTAATATATAAATTAAATTAAAGCTCAGGGGGAGAGCTAGTCTTCCTCGCAGAGTGAGGGGCGGCTTGCCCGCCCCTGGAGAATTCTAAATTGGTTATAATAGTTAAACATTAATTAATCAATTTCTATTACTGAAATTACAAATAATAAATCAATTATAAATTTATACATTTAATAATTTAAGAAAATGTAATAAATAAGATAATGCTACTAACATAAAACCTGATCCAAATAAAATAAATATAATCATAAATAAAGATGTATAATCTCTCATTTTTAAAGATAAAATAATTATTTTATATAATTCAGGTCTATTTTTAATAAATTCTTTATCTTCTAATTTAAATAATCTAATAATAATATTAATAAAAATTAAAAAAGTTAATAATAGAATACCTAAATCAATAATTAGAAGACTAACTACAAATAATTGTAAATCACTATGTTGTTCTAATGATGAATTAATAAAAAAAAGTAAATTATTTTCTTCTAATGGTGAATTAATGAATGAATTATCTGGAGAATTATTATTAGTTCTATCAATATCTTTAAAATCATATGTTAAAGATTTATTATTTTTAGTAGAATTAAAATTAATAGAATTAATATTGTTGAATAACATATTGTTATAGGAAGTTGTAATTAAGAACATATATAAAATTTTTTAAGTGAGTAGGTGAACACTATTTAATAATGGTGTTGGGTTATAATATAAGAATGTATAGATATAGTTATTGATTATCCTCCCCACCAGTATACACTGATAAATAAGAATAACCATACTATATTTACAAAATGCCTCAAGGGGAGAAGTACAGATAAAAATAAAATAATTATTAATTTGAATTATTAATTTTAAGAGGAAGCCCCGGGGGGGCTCGCCTTCCCCACGGAGTGAGGGGGGCTCGCCCGCCCCTGGTTTATTTAAATTACATTGAATACTATTACTTTGCACATTTGGGAAATATTTAATAAATTCATCTTGACTAAAGAATTGATAATTATTTAAATAAATAGTATATCTATCTAAATGTCGAGTAATAGCATGATTATCTTTAAATTTATAATGTCTTAATACAGCTGATGCTGAATTAAATCTTAATGCAGAACCTGTTGTTAAATCAATTACTCAAGTTAATTTAGATTTAGTTTTAGATTGAAATTTAATCAAAGTATTAGGATTACATACAAAATAATAACTACCTAATTCTGTTTTAACTAATCGTTCTTGATTTAAATATCTAGCCCCCGGGGGGACTGACCCGGGTGACGAGCCCCCCCGGGCTAGAAATATATCTAGAATCTAACCATCCTTTTTTCCAATCTTTAAATTTAGATGGATCTAATGTTTTAGCTGCTAAATTAACTGTATTAAATGTATATTCAATTTTAGATTTATCAGAATTTAATACATAAATAAAATCAGATTCTAAAGAACTAATATCATAATCAATTAAAGGATATTTTTTAGCTGATGGATGTACAATAGGAGTATTCACAATTGTACTATTAGGATTTTTAACATATACATTTAACTCTAATAAAATACTTTCAAAAGAAGATGATTTATTAAGATATCTAGCTCCCGGGGGACTGACCCGAGTGGCGAGCCCCCCCGGGCTATAAATAAATTCTCTAGAAACTCCTAAACTTTCTGCAGTTTTCTGAATAGAAAGATAAGTAGTTAAAATTTCCTTAGTATCTTCTAACCATATTTCAACTGTTTTAGAATGAGGATTCTTAAGATTATAAGCTAAATCTAAAGTAGAAGAATCCCAAGTATAATATGAAAACATTACATCTTTATTTAATAAATTTAATTTAGGATGAAATTCTATAATTAATGATTGTTCTAATACTCTTGCTTCTAAATGAGTTAAATGAGATAAAATAATCATTTCTCCTACAGATAAATTATATTTAGGATATTTATATTTAAACTCTGTTAAATAATTAGTAGTTTCATATACTGTACCAAATGTAAAATTATTCCATGTATTTTCTGATACAAATTTATGAAATTTAGATAAAGGATGTCTTACTTGTTGTCTATGTAATTGCATTCTATCTAAGAAATTCATAGCAGATCCAATATATTGTTTACCTGTTAATGTATGAGTAAATAAGTAAACACCAGTATTTTTTGAAATATTAGGTTTCCAAGTATTCATATCTGAATCAAATACTGAATAATTATTTGATTCCAAAGTACCTTTGGAATTAATAAATCCAGTAATTTTAACAGATTTATTACGTACTTCAGAAATAAAATTTTTAACTAAATTAGTATTAAGTAAATCTAGATACATGATTTCTGCTAAATGAATTGCTGAAATAATTTGTTTAGTATATACTAAATTTGTATACAAATTAGATTAAGTCTTAATTGTATTAAGAAACGAAGAAATATAAAATAAATTAATATTTTTATTGTTGTGCATAGTTTATATAATGGAGCCGAGTCAGTAGTATCTCTCCAACGATTATTTAATCATGGTGTTGGGTAGAGAAGGGTTAGAAAGAATAAAATTAATATTATTAAATTAATAATATTAGTAAAAATTTATTTCTACTTATATCTTTTTGTTGATAATGATAATATTCGTTTTCATTATGTAGTTTAAACCCTTTAAAAAATTTATTTAAAAATAAAGGGATTGAATAGGAGAAGGGTGGTAATATATAAATTAAATTAAAATATAATATAAAATATTATAAATAGTTATTGATTATCCTCCCCACCAGTATACACTGATAAATAAGAATAACCATACTACATCTACGAAATCATTATTATCCATAAATAATGGATATGGACTATCTCTTCATTATATTAATTATAAATGTATTACATGTAGTCTCTGAAGTTATAAAATTAATTATTTAAATAACCTGCGGGTTCTCCAAATTTTAAAATTATTACCATTAAGGTATTGAAAATAATAAGGAATTTCCTGCATTTAGTAATATTCGAAACATATATTAGAAAATGTTAAGGGCATTTTGCCAATAAAGAATTGCTTGTTCGAATCCTAGGTGATGATGATCTGTTAAATGGTAAGATAATGCTCGGAATAAACCAACTGTTAAGAAAATTGTACCAATAATTACATGGATTCCATGGAATCCAGTAGACATATAGAAAGTAGATCCATAAACACCATCACTAAATGTGAATGGAGCATTATAGTACTCAAATCCTTGGAAACCAGTGAATACTGTAGCTAAAGCTACAGTAGCAATTAATCCATAAATTACTCCTGTTCTATTACCTTGAATTAAACTATGATGAGCATAAGTTACAGTAGCACCTGATGAAAGTAAAATAACTGTATTTAATAATGGAACTTCCCACAAAACTCAATTAATTTACAAATTAATATTATTAATATTTAATTTAATCCCGAGAGATAGAAGCCTCCCTAAATCCCAGGATAAAATTTATATAACACAAAAGAATGAAAATCAGAATATATTAATGATTTAAATTAATTCATTAATTCTGTTTTAATATAAATTCTATATCCACTCTTATGTGATTAAATAATATTTTTAGATTGAATTTATTTGATAAAATTTTAAATAAAACTTCTACTTGTTTTAATGTATAATTATGAGTATTTAAATGAAATTTTTTATCTTGTTTATTACCATTATCCATTATCAATAGACCCAAGGCAAAATATCTAATCCGTACCAAAGTCAACGGTATAATCATTAGCTTGGGCTAAACTTATTGAAGTTAAAATATTTTTAATATTAATAGGTACAATTTTAACTTTATTAATATAAAATTATTCATGAAGTTAAATAAAATAAGCCCCGGGGGGGCTCGCCTTCCCCACAAGGTGAGGGGCGGCTCGCCCGCCCCTGGATAATTGTCTAGCTTTTGGGGCTAGACTGATCCTGAATGGCAAGTTTCCAAGACTAGTAATAAATTTAATAGAAGTATTAGTTTTGTTTGTTTCTTATTAGTTTTATCTTTAGTTATAAATATAGATTTACAATATTCTTCAAATAATTCATATAAATTATTATTAAATATTCTTTTTATCAATAGATTATTCTATATGTAAACTAACTCCGAAGATATTTAAGACTTGTCTTACCTGAAAGATAAAGAGTGATGTCTCTAATATTTTCAGTTTTATTTCTAAAGATATGAACATCTCCTAAAATTAAATTTACTATAAATTCAAATAATTTAAATAATAAAAATTTACTTATTGGTAATTTACTAACTACTCTATAATTTACAATTAAATAGTAAAAAATGCTTTATCTAAAGTTATTTCATAAAATTACAATATTATGAGTATTGGACTATCTCTTCATACAAATGTTATATGTAAGGCATATAGTCTCTGAGGATAATAATTTTTCAATTAATCTCCTGCTGATAACCCATTATTATATCTTTAAAATTATCACCATTAAGGTATTTAAAGCTTTAGGGTGTTTTAGCATATAGCCTTATGTGTATCATTAATATTTTAATGAGTCCCTGAGATTAAGGATTTAATGCCTCAATTCCAGCTGGTGGCCATTGAGCTCCTAATTCAACTGTAGGAGCTAAAGATGAATGAAAGAATGCCCAAAAGATACTAATAAAAAAGAATACTTCTGAAATTACAAATAGAACAAAACCTAAGCTTAATCCTTTTTGTACTGCAAAAGTATGATGTCCTTGGAAAGTCAAAATACCTATATCTTTAAATAAAGGTTGGACTATATCTTTATGATCCTTATAAGGTGAGTAAATAACTCAAGATTTATGCTTTCATATGAACATAAACAAATAACAAAAAAATTAATGAATAAATCAATTATTTTTAATTCGAATTTAGATTAAATTCATTGGAAAACTTAGTTTCCTCAAAAGATATTTTGAATAAATATTTAAATTAACTTCTTCTAGATTCGTCCGACGAAGAGGATAAGCTTCTTCGAGGTTAGTTTTAATAAACTTATTTTGTTAAGACAAGTTTAAAGTTAACTCAAAGACTTACCACCCGAATCCATTTCTGCCTTGAGAATTAGATTATCTTTAGTCCAAGGAGTTTACCACTCAGATCAGTTCCTCCTGAAAGCTAGATTAATTTTCTAACTCTGGAAGACTCGGCCATTCAAAGTCAGGCTCCTTGGGTCTAGTAATATTATTTTATTTTTGAAGACTAATATGATTATCCAGGGGCGGACGAGCCGCCCCTCACCCCGTGGGGAAGGCGAGCCCCCCCGGGGCTTTTTTTAATAATTCAGCTAAATTAAAATTAATATTTAGGCCCGCATTTAAAAAATGCGGGCTTAGGGCGGCTGCGCCGCCCGGGGCCCGCCGGGGCGACCCCTCGCCCCTAAGGGCTCTGGGCCGCCCGGCGGCCCAAGGCCCAAGATTATTATAAAATTTATTACTTAACATTATGATATTAAATAAACACATAATTAATGTGGAAAGCATAAATCTATCAATATTTAACATATAGTCTCTGAGAATTCTATTCCCAATATAATTGGGTAAATTTTCTGCTGATTGTTCAATCTTTCGGATTGTTACTAAAATTAATTTAGTACCAAAAGTTTTAAGAATATTTCAGCATATAGTTAAATTTAAAGAAGGCACTTTACAAAAAATATCTGTACCTTCTCGAGTAATATCTTTAAACCATAATGTCATAGTAGAAATTGTAGAAATAACTCCAAGAGTTAATAAAAATAAACCATTAGAATATCCTTGAAATGTCATTACTCCTGATAAAGTTGTTACTAATAGAGAAAATGATACAGCAATTGGCCAAGGCGAAGCCTCAACTAAATGAAATGGGTGTGCTTGAACTGATCTGTTCATTAATTTTGTTGTCATATTGTATATGTATATTCCTATCCTTCATTTTAATTATTAATTTAATAATTAAAATGTCAATAATATATTATTGAAATAGTAGTTTATCCCTTTTTAATACCCTACTCCATAATATAAATATTATGGGTGGGAAATAAGTTAAATTTTTTGCACTAATAATTCAGTATTTAACCTTTACTTTTACTTTAAATTAAATTTCTATTAAAAATAAAATATTGAATAAAGTCATTAAAAATTATTTATAATAACAATTATTAAATTAATATATTAAAAAATAGAAATTTATAAAAGAAATTTATGAAGAAAGGATAATATTTTATTCTATATTCTTGTTGTTAGTATAATGGTAATAAGATAAAGCCCGAGACTTGCCTTCCCTACGGGATGGCTCGTTCACCCCTGAATATTATTTATTAGATTATAATAATTCAGATGAAATGTTATTATCAATCTTTAAAGACATTATATAATCTGAGTATAAAACTATATCATTATATTTATAATTTTAAAGAATTTAACAAAATTTTATTATTTAAAAATTAATTAACTTTAACAAACTTAAATATGAATTTTAACCTTTATTTAAAGCCTCATATTTGCCTTCCTTACGAGATGAAGAACAATTTGTCCGTTTTTGGATAATAAATTATTAAATTTAATTATGAATATTAAAAATTATTCATGGATCGACCTCATGGCCCTTAGGCGAGGGATCGTCTGATGGATTATGGGCGGCTACGCCGCCCTGAGCTCGCATTTATTAAATGCAAACCTAAAATCAAAATGTTAGATTTTTAAATTTATTATTAAATAATTTAAGAAAATTAAATATAAAACTTTAATCTTGGAAATCTAAGATCCTAATGACAAAACTTTCGGGGGCTTTAAATAGTTTGAATTTTTATTTAATAATTAAGCCCGCCGGGGGCGATTCTTCGCCCCCAAGGGCTCTGGGCCGCCCGGCTGCCCAAGATTTAGATAAATATTATTATTGTATTTATATTAAACGGTTATATTAATATAAGTAAGAAAATCTCTTGTATTAAAGAATTAAATATTTTGTATTAATAAAATTATATATTTAATATAATTTTATTGATATTTGATTTAGGCCTGTTAAAAGTTTATTAACTTATTAATCATAAATTAGTTTATGTTTTGAAGTTAAAAAATAAGGAAATCTTACTTCTTCAGGTTTAAAACTAATTTTATTGAGTTTATCTCTCCGTTGACTTATTTAACGGAGAAAATTAGAATTTCTAATTTATTTAATAAAATCTTTAGGCTTTGTCTAATGGTCTTGCGTTTTATACGTTATATTATTATAATTATAATAATCTTTTTAATTTAAAATTCTTAATTAAGAATTTTAAATGGAATTTTCGGTCTATGAAGATAATTTTCTTCAACCAGTTTAAATTATTTTATTTTAAATGAAATTACTAAAAAGTCATTCCCTTTTAGGTCTTGCTAATAGTTATGTTATTGATTCACCTCAACCTTCTAATATTAGTTATATGTGGAATTTTGGATCTTTATTAGCTTTATGTCTTGGAATTCAGATTGTAACTGGAGTATTTTTAGCTATGCATTACACACCTAATATTGATCTAGCTTTTCTTAGTGTAGAACATATTATGAGAGATGTTAATTACGGATGGATGATTAGATATCTTCATGCTAATACTGCATCATTCTTCTTTACATTTGTTTATTTACATATTGGTAGAGGATTATATTATGGTTCATACAAAGCTCCTCGAGTTTTACCATGGACTATTGGTGTTATTATTTTAATTTTAATGATGGCTATTGGTTTTCTGGGTTATGTTCTTCCTTGGGGACAAATGTCTTTATGGGGTGCAACTGTAATTACTAATCTATTATCAGCTATTCCTTGGATTGGTAAAGATTTAGTAGAATTCATCTGGGGAGGTTTCAGTGTAGATAATGCTACATTAAATCGATTCTTCAGTCTTCATTATTTATTACCATTCGTTTTAGCTGCTTTAGCAGTAATGCATCTATTAACTTTACATGAAAATGGATCTAGTAATCCATTAGGAATTACAGGAAATACTGATAGACTTTATATGCATCCTTATTTTGTATTTAAAGATTTAGTTACTATTTTCTTATTTTTCTTAGTACTTGGATTATTCTTATTTTATGCTCCTAATAAATTAGGTCATCCTGATAATTATATTCCAGCTAATCCAATGCAAACTCCAGCTTCTATTGTACCAGAGTGGTAAAATAGATGCCTCTCATTAAAAACTTTACTATATGCTGAAAATTCTCCCCATTGTCGAACGAGATACCTTAAAGGTGATAATTCTCTCGATAGAGGTAATCAGCAGGTTATAATTTATATTATTACCTCAGAGATTGCACGTAAAGCGTGAATCTTATTTCACGAAGATACAATCCAAACTTTCAGAGTTAAACTCCCAATGGGACGATACTTTGTACGCACTTAATCTTGCTTTATATAGTACTTCTATTAAAAATAAAATTAGATTATCTAAAAAAGAAAGAGAAGTTATTATTCTTTCTGATAATACAGCTCAAGCTTTAGTAGGTATTATGCTTGGCGATGGACATATTTAACAAAGATCTTTAACTGGTAATAGTAGATTTTTATTTACTCAAACAACTATTAAGCATAAAAATTATTACCAAAAAGTATTTGATCTTTTTAAACCTTATTGTACTCAAGATCCAGAGTCCTACTCTAGATCTTGGGAAGATAAAAAAACAAAACAGATCTATGAATCTTTGTCTTTTGCTATAATTACTTTACTTTGTTTTAATCAATATAGAAATAAATTTTATCTAAATAATATTAAAATTGTACTTTCAGATATCTTTAATTTATTAACAGAAATCGGATTAACACACTGGATCATGAACGATGGGTTTAAACACGGGAAAGGTTTACACCTAAACGTGTATGCTTTTTCTATTGAAGATGTAGATAAATTAATCAGTACACTTGAAGATAAATTTAAATTAAAATGTTCTATTCATCTTAAAGGAGGTAAACCTAGCCCCGGGGGCTCAGCCACTCGGGGTCAGGCCCCTCGGGCCTAGAATTTATATTTGGGCAGAATTTATGAATCATTTAAGATCTTTAGTTAAACCTCATATGTGTTCATCTATGTGCTACAAGATCGATTAAACTTCCCCGCGGGGAGAGTCCCGGACCAGAAGTTCCGGGATCTTGAAATAATGATCTATTACCATTTTATGCAATTTTAAGATCTATTCCTGATAAATTAGGAGGAGTTATTGCTATGTTTGGTTCTTTATTAATTCTTTTAGCTATGCCTGTATTAGATACTTCAAGAGTTAGAGGTTCAGCTTTCCGACCATTAATGAAATTAGCTTTCTGGTTATTAGTAGTAGATTTCTTTATTTTATTATGGTGTGGAGGACAACATGTTGAAGAGCCTTTTATTACACTTGGACAATTTGCTACAGCTTTCTATTTTGGTTGGTTCTTAATTTTACTTCCAATTGTTGGAATTATTGAGAATACTTTAATGGATTTAGCTGCTGAGAATTCTAATTAAAACTCAACATATTTATTCCAAAAGTAAGTTCAAATAAATTAAATCTTATTTAAAAATTTAAAGAAATAAAAATTATCATCATTTTAGTATTTACAATTATTTTATTAATTTATGTTTTATTTTTTTTTGTGATGTTATGTGGAATGAATTCTGGTTTTATAATTAAAATAAAGATATTATATTTAATTATATTACACAATACCCCTCGGTATCAAGATTTATGCCTTCTCGTGGCGATACTGTAAGTAAAGATAATATATCTTGAAACTAAATAAATCATATATACTATATAACATTATAAAAAATTATTTATTTACATATTAAAGATTATTCTGATAATTTTAATAAAAATAAATATTAAATTATTACATACAATAATTAAATTAGTTTATTATACAAATAGAAAAAAAATAAATATTAAATTTAAATTATATAATAAATGATTTAATTCAAAATTTGATAGAAGACTTTATAATTATATCTGAAAATCAAATAATCAAAGAATTTATTATAATTAATAAATTAATTTATTAATTATTAGGATTTGAAAATAATATTGATTAAGATGTCACTCAATATCAAAAATATTTCAAATTAAATTTAATAAATATAACTTTAGATATTAATAATTTTATTTATATTATTTATTTAATAGATAGAATAAAATTTATATTCCTAACCTCGATGAGACTTAACTATTCAAGGTAAAGTTTCTCAGGTCTAAATTTAAATTATATTTATTATTACATCGAATTATTTTCTATTTAAGATTTATTGAAATTTACATAAATTTTAATTCTTTTAATATAATTAATTTATTTAAATCAATTTTATTTCTTTTTTCCTTTTCATTTTTGAATAAAGGTGTTAATAAAGAATTAAAATAGAGGGATACAAAATATTTCAGTTTAAGAATATTTAGTAAATTAGTAAAACTTAGAATTAGAGATAAAATATAAATAAGATGTTTTAAAAATATATAAATATGTTTATTAATAATAAAATTGATTAGAAAGATTTAATATAAAGATAATAAATCGATACTAAAAATAAGTAATGGGACGATAATATTAAAATTATATTTTTAAGACAAGCCAATATAAATCTGTATGAATTTATATTTTATAAAATAAATTTTTGACTTTATAATTAATTTAAATTTAAAATTTTAACTTTTTAAAGTTTTTAAAAATATATAAAAAAGGAAAAATTTTATCCTATCTAAAATTTCAGTTTTCTGTTATTGAGTTGTTAAATGAGTAATGGTTTTATTCTGTGTGTTAACCATGATTTTAGCGATTGCCCTATTTTCCCTTTGAATCCCTGCGATTTATTTAAATGACGTCTGTAACTAGGCTTCAGAGCACAGTCCCGATAAATTATACAAATATTGTTATAGTTTCTCACCATTATTATTATTTAATGATTCATTAAATAATTTTATTATTTTCCTTAATGATAATCTATTTATTATTAAAGGTAATGCTTTATTTATTATTCTTAATGGTATTTTATTTTTTGCAATCTTTCATTCATTAAAGTCTATTTTCATTATTCTTATGGATTCTGATTCCAATACATCTAATACAAATTCTAATCTGAGTAATAATAATTACAATGTTAATTTTGGATCAGGAGGAGCAGGGTCTTCCTCTAATTCTTCTGAACCTTCTAAATCTTTTGATTCTTCCAATAATAATTTTGTTTCTCCTCATGCTACTGCTGCTATTGGTATTGCCGCTAGTGCTAATGTAGCTGCAGCGAAGATCGCAAGAGTAAATCCTAGAGTAGCCACAATTGTAAGTGGTGTTGGGAATTCTACAGCTTTTGGAATTTATATTGTTGGAGAATTAGCTAGAGTCTATAGTGAAAATTATTCTAATTCAAATAAGACGAATTATAATGAAGATATCTCCTATCAGAGATCTGATTCTCCACCTCCGAATAATAATTTTAATATTAATTCTTCAAATGAAAATGATTTTAATTTAACTGAACTTTTTTCAAAATATTTTGGTAATACACAAGAGTTATTTGATTATATTAATACTCATTTAACAAGTAGTGATGGAAACCCTACTCCTGCATTTATTTTTTCTATTTGTGCATTTGCATTTTGGGGAACTTTATGTTGTATCTTTTTAATTATTAGTTTCTTAAGTAAATTAATAAAAATTGAACAGACAAAATTTGTAACTAGTAGACCTTTATTACATAAGACTTTATGTTTTATGATCTCAATGAGAGATTGAAATAATCTATTCTTATTATTTGCTACACTATATTGTTATATTGCTATTTTTGTATTGTGTTATTATTTAAATGATGTTTTCTGGTTAAGTCAATCATTTAGAAAGAACAATTAATCTAGAATTATATATTTTCTAGCCCCCGGGGCGAGGACTGACCCGGGTGGCGAGCCCCCGGGCTATAATTATATATTTCCTATCCCCTCAGGATTCAATTAGATCTACCTTTTCGTGGTGAATCCTATAAGTATCATTTTAAAATGAGAAACTAAATGATCTTAAATATATTATCTCTTAAATATATTATCTCTTAATTACTAAGCATTGACTACTAATCAATTTTTCTACATTGTGTAGAAAGATTGATTACATATATAATGTTGGGATCGTTCTTGCACCTCCACAGAGGCCTTAGTCCTTGAGGGACTAGGTTTCCTCAACAGGTTCTCATTGATAATTAATCTAAATAATTAACAATGTTAATTTATGAAGCCAACAATCATCTAGTAGGTCCTAAATCATCACCATATATGTTGCGCTTCGGCTATCGACCTTTGACTTACATCATTTGGAGTTAAACCAGAGATAAAGGTCTTAGCCATAATGGGGAACTATATTAATGTAGAGGTACCAGGCTGGAACTATAGAAAAGTAATTGATTTACTAAAAATAAAGGTAATGTCTTGGTGGGATCATAATAAATAATTATGATCCCTAAATATAATATTTATAGATTAATTTTTGAAGAAGAGGGATCTTTAGTAAATTTTAAAGCTCCTTTCGACCATTCATAAACAACAATAATCTTAAGTTAAATAATAACCTCGAATAATTTCGCCATATGTTTTCATATGGTTGGGACTATATCTTCATTTATAATTAATAAATGTCTCATATGTAGTCTCTGAGGTACTAATAGAATTACCTGCAGATTACCTATTATTATCTTAATTCATTATTACCTTCTAGGTAAAATTAGCTTTAAGGCTTCTCTGCATTTAATGAGAAATAATGGGCTTGTTTACCCAATAGTTAAAATAATTAAGAAAAGAATTACAATCCAAAATCCCATTAAAGATACTTCGTATAAAGATACTGCGAATGGGAATAAGAATAATACTTCTAAATCAAATACGATAAATAAAATAGCTACAAGATAAAACTGAACAGAAAATTTCTGTCGAGCATCTCCTAGCGGTGTAAACCCACCATTAAAATTCTAATTCTTTCGAATAGTTTGGACTATATTATATTCCTATAGAATTAATAGATAGGAATTTCCTTTGTAGTCTCTGAAGTTAATTAAAAAATTACTTGCGAATAATCCATTGTAATATATTAAGAATTGTTATCATATAGATATCTTAATCTTTAGAAATTTCTCGCATATTAAGGAATTATCAATTCAATAATTACTTATTGAGGGAGCATTTTGGTTAACTCATAAGGTGATACTTTTTCACTGTATGGTTTATTAACAGCTAATAATGTATTAACTACTAATAAAACTAAAACTAATACAGGAATGAATAAGACAAAAAATGTTAATGTATTCATTACCAATAAAATAAATTTAGAGTGAGTAGGTGAACACTATTTAATAATGGTGTTGGATTTAAAACAAAGAAAATTAATAGAAGAGTAATTGTAGCAATTACTAAACTACTTGCAGTAGTTAATTCTCCTTTGTTTGTTTCAATAATTTCAGTTGTATTTAAAGGATCAAAATGGATTACTTTAATAACTCTTAAATAATAAGCTGCACTAACTACACTTACTAAAATAGCAACTAAAGCTAAAAAGAAATAACCACTGTGAGTTGCTGAATATAAAACCATCTGTTTACCAAAGAATCCTACAAGTGGAGGAATTCCAGCCATAGAAAATAAACAAATAGCTAAACTTAATCCAAGTAAAGGATTTACTTGAAATTGACCTTTTAATTGATTAATATATTGGATAGGTGAATAAAGAGATAATCCTTTAGTTTGTAATAAATATCCAAAAGCAATTAAAATAAAGAATACATTAACATTAGTTAATGAATACTGAATTAAATAAAATAAAAATGATTCAATTGATTCTTCACTATTAATAGCTAATGCTAATAATAAAAATCCTACATGAGAAATAGTACTAAATGTTAATAATCGTTTGATTCTATATTGAGCAAGTCCTCCAACTGTACCAATAATTAAAGATAATAAAGAACTAATCAATAATAAATTCGTCCATGAAGACCAATTAGTTAATTGAGTAAATCCTTGAAATTCTAAAATAAATACTAAGAAAGATACTTTAGGCATAGTTGTTAACCAAGTTGTTACTACTGTAGGTACTCCATCATAAACATCTGGAGCCCAATTATGAAATGGAGCTGCTGATACTTTAAATAATAAACCTACTACAATTAATAAAACACTAATTTCAATTGCATGATTTGTTGTTGTAGTTGAACATAACATATATAGTCCTTCAAAATTTGTTAATCCTGTAAAACCATATAATAAACTACTACCTAATAAAATTAAAGCTGAAGATAAACTACCTAATAAAAAATATTTTAATCCTGCTGCTGTAGCAGATTCTGATTCTCTATAAATAGTAGCTAAAATATAAACAGCAAAACTTTGTAATTCAATAGATAAAAACATAGTTACTAAATCACTACTTGAAATTAAACTAGTCATTCCTAATAAAGAAAATAATGCAATTAAAGGATATTCTGCTAATACAGATAATCCTTTACCTTTGCTAACTAAAGTAGAATTTTCTCCTAATAAAAGCACTAATGCTCCTAATAGATAAATAAATACATCAATACTTTGAGTAATAGTTGTTACTTGGAATAATCCACCGAATACTCCTACTCCTGAACTTACTAAATCTGTATAAATTGTATTATAAGCTAGTAATGCAGAGTAAAGTAATAAAATAATTGTAATTCGGTTAAAATAAATCGCAGGGATTCGAAGGGAAAATAGGGCAATCGCTAAAATCATGGTTAACACACCGAATAAAACCATTACTCATTTAACAACTTGATTATATATAAATAACTAACCCCCGGAATGAGGACTGACCCGAGTGGTGAATATTCCGGATTAATATCAATATTTATTTTTTGTGACTATTAGTGTCAACATTTATATTACTTATAAAATATTTTATTTTAAATAAATTTATAAATAATTTTTATTGACATTTTTATTCTATAGCTAGGCCCCCGGGGACCTGACTCCGGATGGCTAAGCCCCCGGGGCTAGAGAAGATTCTTGACAATTGTGTCAACTATATCAATCTTTCAAAAATTTTATGGATAATTTTGAAAAATATCAAAAGATATTAAAAAAAAAATATCAAAAATATAGTATAATAGTAATATATTTAATTTAACGAAATTATTTATACAAGTTAAAAAATAAATTAAATTTCATGATAGTTAATAATAATAAATAAAGACAATTTAGTTTCTTATCTGATTAGATAATACTTATAGAATCTACCACGAAAAGGTATGTCTTTGATAGATTCCGAGGGGAATAAATTAATTTAATTAAGATTGAACAGGTAAAGAATTTACAGTATGGAATGATGGTGGACTAGTTAATGACCATTCTAAAGTAGTAGCTGTCTCAGTTGCTCCGATTACTCGTGAACTACTGAAGAATTGAGGAACAAACCAATAATTATTAGCTAAATTATATTCTTGTCGAGCTAATAAATCATATAGTGCATACAAGAATACTAATGAAGCTACAATAGAAATAATAGAACCAAAACTAGATACTACATTCCATCCAGCATATGCATCCGGATAATCCGGAATTCTTCGAGGCATTCCTGCTAGCTAATTCGCTGTCTAATATAGTTAATATAATTTAATACCAGATAAAATCTAATTTTGAAGAAAAGAACTTCTGAATAATTTATCTTTGTATGATTTGTTAGAATCAAGATACTTCTTGATGGTATCATATCCTATCTTCAAGTTTTTTTTCAATTCCACAGTTTCATCGTACTTTTTGATCAATTCTTTTGAGGTACTATTATACACCCACACTGCCTTTTTCATCTTAGACAATGTTTCAGGTGAATGAGTTTTATCCTACATAGGATTATTTGATCCACTCTTATCTTTGTACATTTGTTCAATGAATTCAGGAGACTTTTCTTTACCAAACATAGGATTTAATTCTCCAATCTTGGAAAATCTCATCCTTAATAAGGTGTCCTGATTGTGAATTTTTCCCTAGAAAGGATTTAACTCTCCACTGAATTATTTTGATAAAATTGCTTTAGTCTCTTCAGATAATTTTGTACCTATTCTTAATTTACTCCACATTCGTTTTGTTTTCTCGTTATGTTTATAACCATAGTTTGATCCTGCAGTGGGAGATAAATTAAGTAGAGGTTTAAGAGTATCGATGTAATATTGTTCTCTTTCTAGAAGGAACCTCTTAAAATTATCTTTATCTTTTGTGATAGTTTCGATAACTACTACACTAAAATTATCGTGTCCATATTTAATAATAGAGTTTGAAATATATCTGTTGTCTATTAATTAACTAGGAGAATAATATGTATATAATCTCTTTTTGAAATTACTTGCACTACTTACATATTGTGTACCATTCACAAGATTGTGAATTAAATAAATACCTAACTGATTTTTGAAATCATTCAGAATATTATCTTTGTCAGTTAGCATATTATTATATACTTTAATAGAAGTAATGGATAAATTACCCGCAATATTAGAGAATAGTTGTTTAAATTCCTTACTTACTTTAATATTAACCATGATTAATTTTATTTAGTCCTTTTTGTTATTGTTACTAATAAGAATAATTCAAGGTATTATATCTGAAAATTAAATAATATAACTATTTAAACAGTCTATTTATCATAAATAGATTTGATGTCTTTCGAACATCTCTCAGACTATATCTTCACCTGTATTAATAATACAGGGTACCACTTATAGTCATTGAAGAATCATTCATAGTTAATGAATGTTTCCTGCTGATTGTCCATTATAATATTCTAATCATTATTACCCTTTGAGTAGATTAGACTTTAGGATGTTCCAGCATTTAGTGATGTACTTATTAAATATTACTATTTAAATAGGCCTAGCGTGATTGACCTAGCATATGTTGTGGGAAAAAAGTTAGATTTACTCCAATGAATAGACTCCAGAAATGGATTTGTCCTAATAATTCATTGTAAGTTCTACCTGTAATTTTACCTACCCAGAAGTAGAAACCAGCGAATAAAGCAAAAATAGCTCCCATAGATAATACATAATGGAAATGAGCTACTACATAATAAGTATCATGTAAAGCAACATCCATTGATGCATTAGCTAACATTACACCAGTTACTCACGTATATAATATTATATTAAATATCTAATCTATCCTTTAGCTATTTTTATACACCTTTACAGGGTTAATTAGAAAAATTAATTTGTTGATCATATATTAATTTTTATGGTCCTTTTCTTTAATTATTACTTATTAACTAATGCATTATAATTATAACTAATACATTATAATTTAATATGTAAAACCGATAAAAATTAATACCTAATAATATTATTTTAATAAAAACGTAAGGATTATATCTTAATTAAAGATTAATTAAATAAATCTTTAATTGCCACTTGTAATCTCTGAGGAATCCGAACGTAGAAACGCAAGGTTACCTGCTGATTATCTAATTCTTAAGATTATTACCAATATGGTATTTAAGATATAAAGATTTTCCAGCATATAGTGGACAACTAGTAATCATTTATGATTACAAGGTCTAACTTAAACCTCCAATTGTGAATAAAGCTAAGAATCCTAATGCAAATAACATTGGAGTTGTAAATCGAAGACTTCCTCCATATAGAGTAGCTAACCATGAGAAAATTTTAATACCAGTAGGTACTGCAATAATCATTGTAGCTGCTGTGAAGTATGCTCGAGTATCAACATCTAATCCTACAGTATACATATGGTGAGACCATACAATGAATCCTAAAACACCAATAGATAACATAGCGTAGCGAATCTTTAATATTAGACCCAGAAATATATTATCATTTTAATTACAGGTTTATAAATTATAATTCCTGAAATTATATATTGAAACCGACCTCCTTCACCTAATCATATAACAAATAATATGTTATTATAACATATTATTTAATGAATTCTTCCTGTATTCATTCCTGTTTTTAATTCTCTAATTTTATCTAAATCTTCAGATTTTAGAGATTTTTTAGATTTAACAATTAATAAAGCTTGTTTAAAATCATTATAATCTAATTGTTTGATAGTATCTAAAGGATACTTATCAAAATGTGTAATCATCTTATTAATCATGTCCTCAAAATTTTGAATAACAAAATCACATCGAGGAGTAGATAAATTAGATCTTAAATAAACATTACCTGAATTAAAGAAATTAATAAATAAATTAAGTAAATCAAAATCTTTACTATGTTGAGCTACATGAAATCTAAATTCAACTTTATTATTTTTTCGGATATTAATAATAAATCCTCCATCTCCAGCTACAAAACCTGATACCCAATTAGGATTTAAAGTAAGAGGTAATTTAATATTAGGTTTATCTACAACTTCAATATTAGGATAATATTTAGTTACTTTAGAAGATACACCTCTATTAATTGCAGCATAATAAGTTAAAATAGTAGAGAATCCTTCAAATGTAAGATGTTTTTTAGTAGATTTCATATTAACTACTTTAGACCAAAGGATAAAATCTTCTCCTTTTTTACTAATTAATGAATATTTAGAGAAATGAAGAATAATTACTGTAAGTAATTCTTCATTTTTAGTTACTCTATATACACATCTATTTAAATGAGGTCTAGTAAAAACAGATCCTACTCCAAAGAAAGATTTAATAAGATATAAAATATCAACATTTTTTAGATGTAAATTAATTTCAAAAGAAGTTCGTACTTTCCATTTTAATGGTTCTGTAATTTCAATAATTACAGAAAAACATCCTTCAGCATCTGTAAATCCAGTGATCCATTGAGGATGTAAAGTATGAGTTGTGTTATTATTAATAAATGTTTTCATAATTATAATTTTAAATTGTTATTTCTTAAATAGGGAAAACAAAGAATATTCATTCTTAAAGTTATGGCAAATTTATATCTACCATAACTTATAGTATAGCAAATTTTGATTAACCATAACAAATATAAACCCTATTTATGAAGATTAAAAATAGATCATAATTTAACAATAAATTAAATGATTAGGTAATTCGGTAATTCGAAATTTGTTTCATATAATCAAGTAGAATTTAATATTATTACCTGATTATGTCTAAATAATTAAAGCTGGACTATATCTTTCTCATAATTTTATCACAAGGTGAGATAATCCATGTTATAAACTTTGGATTTTAAAATTATGATATTTCACATGTAGTCTCTGAGGTATTTGTTAATTACCTGCGACTAATCTCTTATGAATAAGATTATAAGGATTTACCTACTTATTCACTTTAAAGCTTTATCGCATATAGTGAAATTCAAATTATTATTATTATAATAAGGGCCTATCTGACCATTCCTAAATATCCGAAAACTGGTTTACCACTGAAAGTTGATACTACATGACTAACAATTCCAAATCCTGGAATAATTAAAATATAAACTTCAGGATGACCAAAAAACCAGAATAAATGTTGATATAGGATTGGATCTCCTCCTCCTGCTGGCTCATAGAATGAAGTATTAAAGTTTCTATCTGTTAATAACATCGTAATTCCCTATTTTATTATATTAAATTAAGTTTAAATTAATATAATATATCTTGATTTACTGGTCATAGGACCCATGGCTCAGATTATTATAATAATCTGACCTCAAAACAAATATAATTTGTTAAGGTAAATACTCATACACTCACGTGTATGTTGGGACTATATCTTATTAATCTAAGTTGTAAAAATTCTGTAAATGATCCCAAGTAAAAATCGTTCTTTTGTCATTCATACAAGATTTCATATCAATAATATTATCAATATTTTCTTTATGATTAAACTTACCATGTTTAAAATAATCTAAAATTTTAACCCAGTCTTTATAATCTAGAAATTTAGTACCGAACAAAGGAAATTGATCAAGATAATTTTCTAATACCAAATTTCCTTTTAAATTCGTAGTTCTTACTCTATATTCGGGTTTAGGTTTATCTTCTCTGATAGACTTAACCGTAGTAAGTAAGAATTCTGCCAAAACATTCATAAGTAATAATTTATCTTCTGAATTATGATCTTTTTGACCTTGAGTTAATTCAAATTTACATTCCACTTTAGAATATTTAGGAGAAACAGTAGTTCTTACAGAAAAATGTCCATCTGCTTCAATAAATCCAGATAACCAAGCATTTGAATCTAATGGACTAATATCAAGAGGTTTATTAATCATATTAAGATTCTTAAACTTTAGATTTAAACAATCAATTAGCTTATGTAATGCTTTGATTTTAGGAGTTCGCATATTACCATTAAGTAATGTAGCGACTAATAATAATCCTTCATAATTATTGATAGTTAAGATATAAGCATTTACTCCTTTTTTTCTAGAAAGAGATCCATTTCTTAATTGTTTTTGAATAACTAAAGCTAATGGTAAATCTTTCAGATGAAAAACAATTTGTACTGAAGGGTAATTGATTCTTCCTTTGGATGATCTTTCAGCTTTAGGTACAATAATTGTACCATCACCTTCGATTAATCCAGCAAAATAAGAATTAAAATTTGAATTAGTTAGATTATAATTGGTTAAGTTTAAATTAGATTCATTAAAGAATCTTAAGTCTTTATTGACTTCATTGGGTTTTAATTGGGATACAGGTAGAATAGTACAACAGACTAATTCCGGCGTATAGTCTCTGAAGATCCCCAAAAGATTCAAATCTAATGGGTTTCCTGCTGATTGTGTTTGACATAATGTATAATTATCAAACAGTTCCCAGCAAATAGCCGAATTTAAAGCCGGCAGAATTAGTTTACCGGCTAATACTGGTAAAGATAGAAGTAATAAAACTGCAGTAATTAATACAGCCCATACAAATAGAGGCATTTTATGGAATGACATTCCAGGAGCTCTCATATTTAAAATTGTAGTAATGAAGTTCATTGCTCCTAACATAGAAGAAATACCAGATAAATGAAGACTAAAAATAGCTAAATCTACAGATCCACCAGAATGAGAAGCTACTCCAGATAATGGAGGGTAAACTGTCCATCCAGTACCTGCACCATTTTCTACAAAAGCACTAGCTACTAATAGAATTAAAGAAGGAGGTAATAACCAGAATGAAATATTATTTAATCGTGGAAATGCCATATCTGGCGCTCCAATCATTAATGGAACAAACCAATTTCCGAAACCTCCGATTAAAGCTGGCATACGATTGCTCCATGATTTTCATCATGGATCAGACTGTATCTTTATCCTTTTCCAATCAATTTATATTGTTATTCAAGGATATTTCACGTGCAGTCTTTGAGGTTATTCGTAAATCGAATTACCTGCTAATTACCTATTGTTACATACTTAAATTATTACTTAATAAAGTATTTAAGTCTTTAAGGATTTTTAGCATATAGTGAATATAATAAAAGATATATTTAATATATCTCACGGCTATGCATTTTATATTCTAATCTTCTAATTTGATAAATCTTCATTGTTTTCTAAATAAACCAGGTTTAGTATCATTAAGATACTCTCTGATAGTAGTTCTATCACCTTTCAAATCTTTAGCTAATGATGTAAGACTTTTATATTCTTTTGTTAATTCAGGATAAATAATATTTTCTGCTAAAATCCTTTTACTTGAAGGATGAAAAGTACTATTGATAGATCTATAATATTTCATCAATTTAATAATTTGATCTTGATCAATTAAGTTTTTTGAAGTAATTTCCTCAATTGGTTCAAGAGTTAATAAAAAGATTTTTAACCATAATGTACCATTTTCTAAACAATTATTTAGAGTTACATGATGAATATTTAAAGTATTATATAGATGTTGTTTTGATTCAAAACAATAAATTAATTCTAAAGTATTTGTATTATAAATATAAACAGGGGTACCTCTTTGATTTCTTAATCGTAATCTTGCTTCTTCATTCATAGGAGTATGAGTACCTGAACCACTAGCCACTAAATCAATATTTAAATTAGGTTTTAATGTATCAATATAATATTGTTCCATCTCTACAGCTTCTACAACTGTAGTATCTGATTTAAGAATAAGAATAGTTAATCTAACATTATTAAATCCATATTTATTGAAGTATTTCAATACGTATCGAGCTTTAGTATTTAAAATAGAAGGCATAAAATAAGAACAAATTCTACTATATAAATTAATAGAATGACCAACATAAACATCTTTTTTACCTAAAACTTCAAAGATATATACTCCTACTTTATTTTTTGCTACAGTGATAAGATCTCTATTTTCATAAGGATTATCAATTACCACTTTTACAAAAAGATGAGGAGGATTATCTCCAAGTTTATTATCAAGAAAATTATTAGTAGAATATTTTCTTACACCAATTGTTGAATATTGATATTTTAGAATATTTGTATTTAAATTAACTCTTTTTGAAAATTTATATACATTAAAAAAATTTGAAGATAAGTTTATTAAATTAGAGAATAGAAATAAGCTATTAACCAAGAAGAAAATCATAACAAATGCATGAGCAGTTACAATTACATTATATAATTGATGATCTCCTTGTAAGTATTGAACACCAGGACCAGCTAATTCTAATCGAATTAACACAGAAAAGGCAGTACCAATCATCCCCGCAAAAATAGAGAAGATAATATATAAAGTACCGATATCCTTAGCATTAGTTGAAAACAGCCATCTAACCATATTAGAAGTTGTTATAATCCTTTTTTTTATTATTACTTTTAAATTTTTGAAGAAAGCCCCGGAGCACCTCTAGTTTTAACAAACTCGCTTTGTTAAGACAAGCTTAAAAAGCTAGCCAGGGGCTGCGGGGGGGCTTTTTAAACACCCAAGAATAATAGATTTAGATTCTTCTAAATTGTCAGAAGAAATTAATTCAACTAGCCCGGGGGCTCGCCACCCGGGTCAGTCCCCGCCCTGGGGGCTAGTTTATCTTCTTCAATAGTAATTTCTAAAGAAATATTATTGACATAGTCTAACAAACTTTGAACAAGTAGTTTATTATTATACTTGAAATTTAAATTTCCTTCAGCAGTTTCTGATAAAATTAGTTCTACTAAATATAGTAAATCACTAATCTTAAATGTAGGAAAAAGCATCTCAAGTTTATTTTGAATAAGCCCCGGGGGGGCTCGCCTTCTCCGCGAGGCGAGGGGCGGCTCGCCCGCCCCTGGATGTTTAACTAATTCGATATTTAATTTGCTATACTCGATATTTGGAGAGCTTTTTAAATAATCAATAATAGATAAAGTAATTAGTAATTTAATGATTAAAATTGTTTTCATGATTTGTTAATTTTTATTTTTATCGTTATTTGGCTGTTAAACCCATGTAATTATTGAAAGTTAAGTATAATGAAATATGTGAAGACCTAATTGAGGGTTGGAGATAATGAAGTATATGAAGGCCTAATTGATGGTTGGATATAATGAAGTATATGAAGGGGCCCAATCCAGGGCCGGAGGCCCTTGATTGAGCCTTTTTAAGCATATAAAATTACATAAATAAATTTGTGTAATTATAGTTACTATAAGCAAATTAAGATATATATAATAATAGGAAAGCCATTCAATAATGTTATCGTATAGCTCTTTATCTATACTTCAAGTAGTTACTTATTTGTTCAGATTATGTCATCAACCTCTAAATAAGAGGTTGTTGGGCACTTGTGGAAGGGTTATTTATAAATATAGGGATTAATAAGGGAGAGGGGTGAAATATTGAAAATATAAATTAAATTAAATTAGAAATTATTCTTGCTCGTTTAACCAAGCTAAATATTTCTCTAATGATACGGCTTCTACAGCAATTGGCATAACATTAATCTTGAATTTCAATTTAAATAAATTAAATTTAACTCTGGAATGATCCACCATAATTTTAATTATGGATGGGACTATATCTTATCAATAATATATTGATTATTACTTGTAGTCTCTGAGGTATTAATAAAATTACCTGCGAATCACCTATTATCATCTTAATTCATTATTACCTTCTAGGTAGAATTAGTTTTAAGGTTTTCTCGCATATAGTAATATGTAAGTCATTATAGACTGGGCTTATGCTTTACCCATGGTGAACACCACAAATTTCTGAACATTGACCATAGTAAACTCCTTCTCGTTCTACTAAAACTGAAGTTTGATTTAATCGACCAGGAACTGCATCAATTTTAAGTCCTAAAGAAGGAACTGCAAATGAATGAATTACATCAGCACCAGTAACAATAAATCGAATATGAGTTCCTACTGGAACTACTACTCGATTATCTACTTCTAATAATCGTAATTGACCTTCTTCTAATTCATCAGTAGGAACTAAATAAGAATCAAATTCAATAGATTCTCCATCTTCGTTAACAAAATCAGAATATTCATAAGACCAATACCATTGATGTCCTAATGCTTTAATAGTCATAGCTGGATCAATTACTTCATCCATTAGATATAATAATTTAAAACTAGGGAAAGCAATAGCAATTAATACTAAAGCAGGAGTAATAGTCCAAATTAATTCAATTACAGTACCATGATTATGATATTTATAAACAATTTGATTTTTATTAGAACTAAAGTTTAAAATTACTGAAGTTAGTACCCAACTAACTCCAAATAAAATAATTACTAAGTAGAACATAATTTGATCATGTAATTCTACAATTCCTTCAAATGAAGGTGATGCACCATCTTGGAAAGCTAATTGCCAAGGCTCAGGAGCATCATTCCATACTGGAGTAATGATATTTAATGATTTAAGCATATTTAACATAAATTCTTATGAACGATATTCCTTAGATAAAATAAATAAATTTTAATTAAATAATTTTTTAAAATTCAATATCAAATATTTTGATTTTTGGACTTGTTAAAAACAATACCGGAAATACTAATATTTTAATTAATGTAGATCAATAGCATCTTTTAGATAAGAACAAGTTAAAATAGTGAAAACATACGCTTGAAGAATAGCAATACCTAATTCTAACCCAACTAAAGCTGTTAAGAATAATAGAGGTAATACACTAACTAGTAACATTACTGGTCCGGCTACTACCATTTTCCAAGTGAATGTAGAAATAATTTTTAATAGAGAATGTCCTGCAATCATATTAGCACCTAATCGAACACCTAAAGAAACTGCTCGAGCTACATAAGAGATTAATTCAATTGCTACTAATAAGAATACTAATCCTAATGGAGTACCAGCTGGAATAAAGAAAGCAAAGAATCCTAATCCATGTCGTTGGAATCCAATAATAGTTACTCCAATCCAAACAGCTGTTGATAAACTTAAAGTTAAAACAAGATGAGAAGTAGCAGTAAAATTATAAGGTACTAAACCAATTAAATTACTAAATAAAACAAAATTAAATAGAGTAAAGATTAATGGTACATATACTTCATTAGCTGATCCAACTTGTTCTCGAACCATATTTAAAATAGATCCGTATAAAGATTCAGAGTGAATAGCCCATCGAGAAGGAATAACATAACCATTGTTTCTAGATAAAACATTCATAGAAATAACAATTCCTACAACTAAAATTAAATAGAATCCGATATTAGTTAAAGATAATTTAGTAAATCCAAAAATTGGAGCTAAAATAAAAACAAAATCATTGATTTCAAATTGTTCTAATGGATTATTTACTAAAAAAGTAGTAGCTAAAGTAGACATTTTTTTATTTATTTATCAGTGCTTTTTTATCATATCGGTACCTCTAGTTCTCAAAAATCCTAATATTTGTCCAAAATATCTTAAATAATTTTAAGCTTAAGGAAAAGGATAAATTTAATCATTTATTATAATTTAATTTTAAATCCGAAAAGTAAAACTTTCGGATTTAAAACCCAAAAAAGATTTTATAAATTTGGTTAAATATCAAACTAAATATTTAAATAATTTCTAATTAAATTTGAGAGTGAGAGAACGGATGTAAAACATCAATCTGAATATATTATCCAGACTACTTTTATTAATTCATATGTTGATCTTTATATTAACATATAAATTAGAAGTAAGGTAACCTTACTTATAATTTATTATTAAATTTTATATATAATAAAATTATATTTTAATATATTAATTTTTCCAAGCTTTTAAATTATAAACTTAAAATATACTTATTAATTAATAAAATCCGCGAGCATAGCTCGCGGGAATCGAAAAAATGATAAACATAAACTATTGAGAGTGACTTTTACTCTCAAGAATTAAATTTACCTCAATGGTTTAGAAAATTAATTTTATATATTATTTAAATAAATATTAATTTTTACAATAAATTATTAATTCAATAATAACCTTTAATAATAAAGGAGAGGGGAGATAAAAATATAAATTAAATTAATAAATTAGATACTGCTAAATGCATAGGTTCTAAGAAAATATTAGGGAATAATCCCATTACAAACATTAAAATTAATAATGGTAATAATGTCATAAATTCTCTTCTATTAATATCACCTAATGGTGCTAAATATCTACTTTGTGCTCCAAAAGCTGTTCTATTATATAACCAAATACCATATGCAGCACTTAAAATCATACCTAATGCACCAAATACAGTTAATACTGGATTTTGTTGATAAGCTCCAACAAGTGTCATAAATTCTCCAACAAAATTAGCTGATAATGGAACTGCAATATTTCCTAATGTAAATAAGAAAAACATAATAGACCATACTGGCATATGTTGAGTTAATCCTCGATAATATTTTAATAATCGAGTATGATATCTATCATATAAAATAACTACACAAATGAATAAGGCAGGAGATACTACTCCATGAGCAAGCATAAGAATTAAAGATCCTTCAATTCCTTGAATAGTATTACTAAATAATCCTAATAAAGTAATATTCATATGACCTACAGATGAATAAGCAATAATTTTTTTTAAATCAATTTGTCTTAAAGTAGTAAAAGATGAATAAATAATACTAATTACAGCTAAAGAATAAACTAAAGGAGTAAAGAATTCAGAAGCATCAGGTAAAATACCAATAGAATATCGTAAGAAACCATAACCTGCTAATTTTAATAAGATACCAGCTAAAATAATTGATCCTGCTAAACTAGCTTCAACATGAGCTTCAGGTAACCAAATATGAAATGGAATCATAGGAACTTTAACAGCAAAAGATAAGAAAAATGCTAACCATAAAATTTTTTGTCTAGTTTCACTAATATCTGCTACAGCTAATACTTGATAATCTGTAGAACCAACTTCAAAATAAATTACTAAGATTGCTAATAACATAAATAAAGAACCTAATAAAGTATACAAGAAGAATTGATAAGCTGCATGAATCTTTCTTTCTCGAGCCTAATATATTGACTAAAACTAAAATTAATATTTAAATCCACATTATTAACCTTCCTTTTTAATTTTTAATTTATAATTTGATAAATTAATATTATTTAGGTAAATTAGTATGAATATGGTTAGCTAAAGATACAGCTTCATTAATATTTAATTTAATATCTAATGTAGTTAATAAATTAAATTGATGTAAAATACCTTGCATTAATTTATCATCAGACATTTTAATCTTTTCTACTGAATCTTTATGGATAAGATAACTAGACATTGATAATCCAAAGACTTCAACAGATTGATTAGTGATTTAATTATCAAAATTATCTTGAACCAGATACATAAGTAATAATAGTAATAAAAAGAATGAATTATTTAATTCAGTCTTAGTCAATATTGGACTATGTCATAATTAGTTAATAACTAATTTCTTGCATATAGTCTCTGAGGTTTCAAAATAGGTTACCTGCGAATTATCTCAACATAATAATTATAACCATTAAGGTATATTATGTTTATGAGATATCCTCGCATATAGCAAGATTATTATTGGGGCACTCTAAGAGAGAATTGCACCCCAAATACCAATAATTAAAAACATTGGAATTAATACACTTTCAAAACAAATATAGAATAATAATAAATCTAGAACAACAAATACTGCAATTAATAAAGTTTCTAGAATTAAAAAAGCAATTAGAAAATATTTAATATTTGTTTTAATACTATCCCAACTAGATAAAATACAAATTGGAATAATAAATGTAGTTAATAAAACAAAAAATAAAGAAATACCATCTACTCCAACTGCTTCTCCAGCAGTTACAGTAGGGAAAGAACTAACAAATTGAAATCCGTTATAATTAGAATCAAATCCAGCCCAAAGAACTAAAGATAAAATAAAAGTTAATAATGAACTAACAAGAGCTACCCTTTTTTGTAGAAATGAATTTTCTCCAGATAGGATAACACCAATAACACCTAAAATAGGTGTAATTAATAGTGATAAAATCATAGTTATAATTTTAGATTGTTACTTCTTAAATAGGGAAAACATTTATATTTAGTCAAAAATTAATATAATTAATAAATTATAATTTATTAAACTCAAACAATTATTCATTTCAATAAACCTAAATTATTAATATATTTTTCTGACTATTAATACTCTAAAATAAAATTAATTTAGACTGTCGAGGGTAAATCAATGTTTAACAAATTCTTAGAACGAAAAATAACATTAATTACTTCAACTATAAACTTAATTTTATTTCTTAAATTACAGTATTAAAATATTAACTAAAAAAACTTATCATTCAAATTAATTTTATTGGAAATAAAGTATACTCTTAAATTAATAAATTAATTATATAAGAATAAATCTCCATTCTTTCAAAAAAAGAAATTCCCGAAAATAATTCTTGAATTTTTACTTTTTAATTTAAAATTCAATAAATTAATTTAATCTTAAGATTCTCTTTTAAGAAATTTATTTAATTCTCTTAAAGAAAAGGATAATATTATACTTTTCTTTAATATTATCATTTAAATATATATTATTTAATTAATTTTTATATTTATTATAAACATTTAAATTGATAAACATAGGTAAATTTTTATTAAAATAGATATATTTTTAAACGTCTAACTTAGGTCAAGGAAAGTTTTTTCCCTCGAGCTAATAAAAATAATTAATGAAATTATTTTTAATAATAAAAGAAACTTAAGATTCTAATGATTTTATTACCGTTAATCAAATTATACAAAATGTAAATAAAATTAATTTAAATATTTAACCCAAAAACTTCCCTTCGAAGAAAATAAATTATTTATTTATAATCCATATATCCTGATTATAAATATTTCCCTTAATCAATTAATATAATTAGAATATAATGCCTCAATTAGTACCTTTTTATTTCTTAAACCAAGTATCATTTGCATTCCTTCTACTTATGGTTTTACTATATGTAGTATCTAAATATATTTTACCAAATATTTTATTGGTACAATCAGCTCGAATGTTCTTAGCATCTAAATAATTCTATTTCTAAACTTTAAAATTTTATATTATAAAGTTTAAAAATCTGTTTTTAATAATAAATTATAGTCTTAGACCGCGTAGCGACTCTAAACTGATCGGCTTCGCCGGACAAGTATAAATTAAAATATTTTTCAGAACATCACTCATATATTGATTAATACAAAAAGTATTTAACTATATTTAGAATATCTTCTTTGTTAATATTATATTTAATTTTAACTCAAATTTATTATTTAGATTTTATAAGTCCGAGAAAATTTTCTCGGACACCTAAATTACCTTTATTTCTAAATAACTTATATTTAAATATATATCATTATTATCCTTTAATTAAAAAAAAAGATATAATTTAATAGTAAAATAATAATTTATTTGAGTCACCGAGATGACCCAGAACTTTTGGACAATAAATAATTTTGGCGGATTCGGGCGATTATATTGTCCTGAGCCCAATGCATTTTTAAATGCATTGGGCCTTGGGCCGCCGAGCGGCCCAGAGCCCTTAGGGACGAGGGGTCGCCCCGGCGGGCCCCGGGCGGCGCAGCCGCCCTAAGCCCGCATTTTTTAAATGCGGGCCTAAATTATAAATAAATTTAATTCCAAGAGGGCCGGGCTTTGCCCGGCCTTATCTTTACCCCGGGCCGCTACGCGGCCCGGGGCTTATTATTTTTCTTAAAACTATCAGTTTCATTTACACTGTTTAATGATTAAATTAAATATTATATTTATTTTAATAATGATGTATATAATATGATTTTATTTAAATAAATATTTCTATTTATTTATAAATTTTATATTAAATATAGTTCCTTTAATAAAACAGATTTTATTATTTTTATTGATAAATATAATTACTTTCTAATAATACTATTATCTAAATTCTATATTTATTTTAATAGTATTATCTGGATTTATTATTAAATTAAACATCTCTTGCTATAAATGTAAACATTTATAACAAGGCTACGAGATGTTTTAAGGACATTTTAAAGATATTATAAAATTTATATATTATATATAAATTTAAATAATTTTCTTCTAAAATACATTATATTAAATATATTAAAATAGAACCAAAAGCGAACGAGTCGCTCCGTGGGAAAAGCGAACTTCGGGACTTTATAAAAATAATATATACTATACATTATTTTTATTTTAATAAAATTATGATTTTTTATTAATATAGAAGAAGACTATTATATTATATAGATATATGATATAATTAGCTCTGAGACAAGAACTAACCCAAATGGCAAGCTTTTCAAATTAGCCCCGGGGGGCTCACCCCCCGGGCGAGCCGGGGGCTTGCTCCTCGGCTAGTTAATACACCTACGATTACAACTTTATTTTGAGTAAATATTTAAAATCCATAGAATTTATTATTTAAAAATATTCTTTTTTTAATAATATCTCATTTAATTCATTTTTAAACTAACCTAAATCTAATCTATTAAATTTGAAGTTAAAAATATTATGTAAATACAGAATTTGTGTTTGAATAAAACAAAGATTTTCAGAATTTGTTTTAATAAAAATTATATTATTCTTACATATGAAATAATAATTGAAATAATAACAATATTAATTAAACAATTTTTGAATTATTTAAGTTCAAGGGCTCGCTCGCCCTTTATGAGAAGCTCCGAGAGGTATTAGATTAATCTCCTTTATAAATAAAATATTAAGATAATATTTTTGATGATATGTTATTACCAAGTTGCTTGAGAATTTAGTATTGCCCAGCTTAATATATTACTATACTTACACCTGCAACCTATCAAAACTGTGATCTACAGTCACTCTAATAAAGAATCGTGTCAAGATGGGCTTCCCGCTTAAGACGCTATCAGCAGTTATCCTTTCTGAACGTAGCTTTCCTGCCGTACTGTAACAGACCTATAAATAGGTAGTAAACAATAACAGGTATACCAGAGGTTCATATCACTCGGTCCTCTCGTACTAGAGTAATGTTCTTGTCCGATTCTAATTCCATTAGTAGATAGGAACCGTACTGTCTCACGACGTACTTAACCCAACTCACGTACCACGTTACTCGGCGAACAGCCGAACCCTTGGGAGCGCCTACACCCCCAGGATGTGATGAGTCGACATCGAGGTGCCAAACCAATCTGTCAATATGGACTCTCGAGATTGATCAGCCTGTTATCCCTAGCGTAACTTTTATTCGTTGAGCGATGGCCATTCCATGATGGACCACCGGATCACTATGACCTACTTGCGTATCTGTATGACTTGTCAGTCTTACAGTTAAGCCGGCTTATGCCATTACACTTAATTAGGTTCTCTTTAACCCATTGGTTTCCATCCAATTTAAGCCGACCTTCGTACTTCTCCGGTACTATATGGGAGAAATCCGCCCCAGATAAACTGCCCATTAATCACTGTCCCAAATTTTTGGTTTAGCGTGCTCCTAATTAAGTCAAGGTATTTCACTGATGTCTAATCGACTCCCTTGTATTCTACACCTTAATTATAAGCACACAATGACTAACTACAGTAAAGCTGCATAGGGTCTTCCCGTCTAGCTAATGGTAATCCGCATCTGCACGGATAATTCAATTTCACTGAGCTCATCTTGGAGACAGTAAGAGTATCGTTAAACCATTCATGCGCGACCATAATTAGTGGCCAAGGTATTTCGCTACCTGAGGATCGTTATAGTTACAACCGCTGTTTACTGGAGGTTCAATCGGTACCTTAATAGTACCTCTCTTGACTTACCAGCACTGAGCAGGTATCAGTCTTTATACATCTAGTTTCCTATTAGCAAAGACCGGTGTTTTAAGTAAACAGTCGTACTCTTCTATTCTGTGCCACGACCATAAAAGTCGTACTCCTTCTCCCGAAGTTACGGAGTCATTTTGCCGAGTTCCTTCAAGATGATTCGCTCAACGCCTTGGTATATTCTACCAGCAGACCAGTGTCGGTTTAGGGTACGGTTAATTATCTAAATCATTTCCTGAATCTTAAATTAAAATAATACCGTTACCGATACATATTAATTATAAGACTGTTATCTAAATCAGTTTTTCTCATCGGTTACCCCTGTCGGAGTTCACTCATGTGAGTTTTAAAAACCTTAGAGGCCGTTACTTTACTCATGGAGGTTGAGCCTAGCCATGAAACCCTTCTGCTTTCGGCGAGTGGGATTTTACCCACTTTTACGTTACTCATGTCAGCATTCTCTCCTCAGTTATGTCCAGATAAGGAAACCCTATCCTTCAACCATGTCCTGAGTGTTCCGCTACCCTCCAATATTATAAATATTGGGACAAGATCTCGGTATATTACTTAGACCCGATACATTGTCGGTGCCCTTGAAACTTATTATTACAGACCATTGAGCTATTACGCTTTCATTAACGGATGGCTGCTTCCAAGCCCACCGAATGGTTGTGTAATTTCATGGACTACCTTAATTTCACTTAGTAATATTTAGGGACCTTAATTCTTGTTCTGGGCTGTTTCCCTCTCGACTAAAGACCTTAGCACCTATAGTCTGACCGTCCTTTATTAACTGTAAACCATTCCGAGGTTAGATTCCCAAACATAGAATGTTTGGGAATCGATTAAATAATCGATTCTATTGATAAAGCCATCACGACCCCCCAATCAAGTCCACAAGGGACATAGTATCCAGTGCTGTACCAGTTTACAGATACGAAGAACAACATACCAAAATATGTTTCGCGGAATACCAGCTATCTCCAAGTTAGATTGGTCTTTCGCCCCTTACGACAGCTCATCCAAGCCTATTGCCACAGGCACTGGTTCGGTCCTTAATAACCTGGCCATCGTAAGATCACTTGGTTTCGGGTCTAATCCATGGTACTTACCCATTTAACGTAGTCGCTTTCGCTAAGTATTTCTACTTGCACCACAGATTAACTCGCTGACCCATTATGCAAAAGGTACGCAGTTATCTTGTATTTAAACTCAGATTCCTGCTGCTTATAAAACTACCGGTTCAGGATCTTTTCACCAGTTATCTACTTACTTTTCAACTTTCCCTCACGGTACTCTTCACTATCGCTCAATGCATCATATCTTAGCCTTAGAGGATGGTTCCCCTATATTCAGACAAGTTATCTCTCATCTTACTTACTACTTTTCTAACGTCGAACCTAAAGGTCGTCGTCATCCCCAAACTATATAACGGTTCGGAGCTAATTTTAATTATTACGGGACTTTCACCCTCTATGGTTTGTCATTCCAAACAAATTTTAACTTTAATTAGAAAATAGGCTAACTCGCTTTCGCTCACCACTACTAACGAGATCTCGGTTGATTTCTTTTCCTTCTACTACTTAGATGTTTCAGTTCGTAGAGTTATTATTATTATGGTTTCCCTTAGGATCATCGTAATTATTAAATCATTCATTACGATTTTTGGTATAAACTACCTCCTTTAGATGCATTGGCTAGTCATCCCCGATAGTCTCTTTTTCATCTTGGTAATACATTACATATCATTATTGGATACTTATTTTATTTATTTATATTCATTTTATAATATATATAAACCTTATTATTATTAATATATATATAGAAATACCACATTATTATAATAATATAACATCTATAAAAAATAAATATTTAGAATATTTATCTTCATAATAGTACATTCTCTTAGTATACATTCATATAATATTATTATTTATATAAAGAGAACATTTTAGACATCAAGATATCAAAAATATAATCCATTAATAAAAAATATATTATTTCTATTTATTATTACAAGTTAAATAAATTTAAAAAATTTATTATAATCTACAGAATTTATTGCCAAGAGGGCCGGGCTTTGCCCGGCCTTATCTTTACCCCGGGCCGCTACGCGGCCCGGGGCTTATTATCTTTCAACTAAAAGATAAACCCGATCTGGAAGATTATTAAAATATCATAATTTAATATCATCAGGGAGCTTTGCTCCCTGATCTGGATTTAAAAATTCATTCTTTTTCTAATTTCATAAATTTGATCCAAGGGTCAGGCCCTTTGGGCCTTTCTCTTGAGAACTAGCCCCAGGGGCTTAGGGCTTGCCCGACCCCAAGAGGTAAGGGGCGCCATCCCTAGTATTTTATTACTAAGTTGAAAAGGCTCGAACTTTCATTAATTAACATCAGAAATTAATGACTTATTAATTAATCTTAGAAAAATAAGCCCCCGGGTCGGGGCACCCCTGGCCCGATGGGCTGCGGGGCGCCCGCCCCGTGGATATAAAGAAAATTTACTTAACAAAACTGGGTTGGGAAGGCTCGAACTCCCATAACTCAATATCAAAAATTGATGACTTACCTAATTAGTCTACAACCCATTTATTGTTTAAATTATTACTTTTATTAAATTATATTTGTTATTATTAGTTTCTATATAATATCTCATGTTATATAATAAATATATTATATATACTTACAAGATTATATATATTTACAAGATTAATTATATTAGAATTAATAATTAATAAATCTTTTAAATCATAATTAATTATGATCTTATTTCACAGGATTATAAATATGTTTCTAAGATTCTTATGAATTTTAGATAAGTCTAAAATTTAGTCCTGGAGCTCGCCTTTCTCACGAGCTAAAAGACAACTCATTCACTCTAATTTAATTTTCCTATAATTTTGATAGAAGTCATCTTAAATTATATTAATATTTATTATTAATAACTTTTGAGAATTATTCTAAATCTAAAGGTCTTCTCCTTAGAATTTCCCCTCGAAGGGAAAATTTTATTATTATTTAAAAATTAATATTAATTTTTATAGATTGTATATTCATTAACATGTCTATTAATTAAATCAATATATTTCATTCCTAAATAATTCGATGCTAAAACATAACTATCAAATCTAAAAGTTAATCCAAGAGCGGGCGAGCCGCCCCTCACCCCGTGGGGAAGACGAGCCCCCCCAGGGCTTATAATTAGATCAATAACTCATAATAATTTAGTATTACCATATAATTTAATTTATATTTATTAAAAGTATTAAAATTTATTACAAAATAAAACTCACCTAATTCAATTTGTATTTATTTTTCTAATTCAGGTTTATCACCGAGATAAGTACCCACTTCGAGAGCTAGATTTAATATATTAAATAATACATTATTTAAATAAAATATAAGTAATAAGTATTAAAATAAATAAATATTAATTATTTATATTAGTTGGTTTGGCTTAATTGGTAAAGCACTCGATTTGTAATCGAGGTAATAGTAGTTCGAGTCTACTAATCAGCATTAATAGATCTTCTATTTACTTTTTAAAGTGAATTAGATTCCAGGAGCCGAGCCCCCTTAACCTCAGAATTCAAAAAAATTCCTATTTTCTGAGATTTAATTTGATTAGGTTAAACTAAATGTTTAATTAATAAAACACTCGATTTATAATCAAGGTAATAATAATTCAAGTTTATTAGCCAACATATTATTTTATTTTAATTTTAAAGTTCAAAAGAAAGATTTTATTGGGCTTGCCAGTCTATTGACTGATTAGCCTGAAAAAAGAATTTTTATCCAGGGGCGGGCGAGCCGCCCCTCACCTCGTGGGGAAAGCGAGCCCCCCCGGGGCTTATAATTAATACCTTTAGATTTTAGAAAGGAGTAATAATATATAAATCAAATTAATAATTGAAATTTTTAATAAATAAAAGCTCCGAGGAAGCTTCCCACGGGACGGCTCGCCCGCCCCTAATTAATAAAATTAATATATTAGTTCTTTTATTAATATAATTAATATAAAGGATTTAATAAGAGAGGGGTGATAAATAATAAATTAAATTAAGCGATTTCGAATGCCACTAAAATACATGGTACTAAGATAATGAATCCTAAAGCTAATGGTAACATACCAGTCCAAGTAAATGACATTAATTGATCATATCTTAGTCGAGGAAAACTCGCTCTACAATAATAATTGTATTATTAACAATTATAGGACTTTATCTTCATTATTAAATAATGATTAGCATGAAGTCTCTGAGGAATCATTAAATATTTCCTGCTGATTATCTAAATTTTAAAATTATTACCATTAAGATATTTAAAATATAAAGATTTTCCAGCATATAGCTAATATTAAAATTATGATTTGTTAAATTATAATTTAGAGCTAGAGACAACCCAAATATAAATAAATAAGATTAAACTAGTTTTAAGTCCTAAACTTAATCCTTCAAATGATACAAATGTAGGATTTTCAAAAGATACAAAAGGAACTAAATATCCTCCTAAAAATAAAATACTAACTAAAGAAGACATTAAAATAATAGAAGCATATTCTCCTAAAAAGAACATTACAAAAGGTACACTCGAATGTTCTGTAAAGAAACCAGCTACTAATTCAGATTCCTAAATTAAACATTACTTAATTGACTTTGGTGTTAATTTGGAATAATATTTATCATTAAATAATTTTCCTTCCCCCTGCCGGGGATGGCCCTTGGGTCATCCCCGGCGAACCTAATTATTTAATTTATTTAATTTATATATTGTTCACTTTGATTTGAAGGTCAATAAAGAATGTGTATAATGGATTTTCTCTTGATCGTCTAATTACGATTTATCACATAAAATCTCTGAGAACAGACTTTAAATCTGTTCTGCTGATTATCTTATTAATAAAATTATTACCATTAAGGTATTTATTAATCTAAAGATTTTCCAGCATATAGTGATATTTAAAGAGACCAAATCTTAATAGTAGAGTTTAGCCTCTGGTAAATCAAATGGAGCTCTATTAGTTTCAGCAATTGCTGAAATTAAAAACATTAAAGATAATGGTAATAATGGAATAATATACCAAATACTAATTTGAGATTGAATAATTTCAGTTAAATTAAGTGATCCTACTAATAATACTACAGTTAGAATAATTAATCCCATAACAACTTCATAACTTACCATTTGAGCTGTACTTCGTAATGATCCTAAAAATGCATACTTAGAATTAGCAGCCCAACCTGCAAAGATTACTCCATATACTCCTAAAGAAGAAACAGCTAATAAATATAACATTCCAAGACTTAAATCTGCTAATGTTAATCCTGAACCAAAAGGCATTACTCCCCATGATACAAGACTAACAATTAAAGAAATAACAGGAGCTAATAAGAATAAAGCTTTATTTGAATGGGCTGGAAGTACAGATTCTTTAACAAATAATTTTAATGCATCTGCAACATTTACTCAAATAATTGTTACTATAATATTTATTCCGAATGTGGAAAGCCCCGGTTTATACCGGGGCTTTCTCTTTACTGTACATTAAAAATCCTTTGAAAGATTTATCAGTATCTAAATATTTAACAACAGAATTGTAAGAAATTCCAAGAATTTTTGCAGTTTGTCTCTTACTTGAAATAGGTGATTCTTTTAATAATGTCTTAGTTTCAGCGTTATAAACCCATACAAGATTAGAATTTACTAATGCTGCAGCATCTAATGTAGCTTTAGGTAAAGATTTATTAAAAAAGATATTTTTTTCACCTTGATGAGATTGACTCATTTTAAGTTTAGTTTCTTCTGAATGTGTTTTACCAGTTAATGTTTTACTGATTAAAGTTTTAGTACTTTCAGAATGAAATTTAACTCCTGGCCATTCTCCTACTTCAAATAAAGTATTTAATAGAGGTCGGTATTTTTGAAGATACCAAGTTTCTCTTTCTGCTAAATCTTTAGAATCACATAATTCTACAATTGTTACAGAGAAATAATCCCATCCTACTGTTTTTAAAAATAAACCAAATTTATTAGAATCTTTAGGTGTAACATAATAATGATATTTTAATCGTGTACCTAGATCTTTAGAAGATCCATAATAATAAAATTTATTATTTAATAAACAAGCCCGAGGGGCTCGCACCTTCGGGTCTGCACCCCGGTGCAAGTAATTTTATAAATACCTGATTGACCCATCCATTTCTTTCTAAATTTATTATGATTTTCAGAAAATGAATGACAGTGATCAACAGCTACATGTTTTTTTGTTTTAATTTTAAATTCAGCTTTTTTATAAATTGATTTAGCCAATAAAACAAAAGGACTATTAACTGCTAATAAACAATTGATTTCATTCTCATTATTAAATAAGCCCCCGGGTCGGGGCACCCCTGGCCCGGTGGGCTGCGGGGCGCCCGCCCCGTGGATTAAACTGATTAAACAAACAAGAATTAATAATAATCGGAAATTAAATAGAATAGCAACTCACTTCTAAGTTTTGAGTAAATAGATCATATTATCATACTGTTAAGTATGTAAGACATGTGATCGTTGAGGTTATTTATAAACAAATTACCTGCTGATTATTCTTATTTATTGATTATTACCTTCTAGGTACAATAAATTTATGAATATTCCAGCATATAGTCTTATTTTCAACCTTGTTTAATACAAAGGAAGCCACTTGCTCAATGGTTGTAGTAAACCATAATAACCAACTCTATTAGGACCTAATCGTCTTTGCATAGATCCCATAGCTTTTCGTTCTGCAATAGTCATGAAAGCTACAGATAATAATAATGGTACAATAACAATAAGTACCTCAATAAGTGATAATAACATGAATAAAATATAATATATAAAAATATAAATTTTTGTCCGAATTTAGAAATTTAGACTCATTAAAATAATTTTTTATTAAAAAAACTTTGGATTATCTAATGGTTTAAAATTTAAAAATAATAATTTAAATTAAACTAAAAATCTACGGTTATAAAATTTATATTCTAAATTTAATCGTCATAAAGCTATTAAAGCTTAATAAATTTATTAAAATTATATTAATTTATTTATATAAATAAAATTATATTAAATAATTAATTTTCTTTCTCTTAGGCAATGGTATTATAATGTTTATCCCGGAATTCTAAAAGAAATTCCGAAAACTTTTGAGTTAATTAATTTAACTAATTTGGCTTAATTAAGATAATCGTTTAGTAGGTTTTAAACAAAGAACAATAGGTCCAACCATAGCTAATAATAAAATCATACTTGCAATAACTAAAAATAATGCATGAGAAGTATATAAAACTTGACCTACACTATTAATTTGATCTAAAGATACAAATACATTATCCCAATTAGAATGACTAACGAATAATGTTTCTAATTTATTAGATTTAAATGAGAATAAATTAATAGAATCAAAAATTGAAGGTAAATCAATTTTTGAAATATTAGAATTAGATAAACCTAAACCACTTACAAATAAAGTACCTAATACAAAAGCTAATGGATACGGATTAGAATAATTTTCTGCTGAATCTTGTAGTTCTACTAATTTAATATTAAGCATCATTACTACAAAAAGAAATAAAATAGCAATTGCTCCAACATAAATAATTAAATATGTAAGCGAATCTATTATAAAAAAAAAAATAAAAAATTAAAAAATAGAGTAAAAATAATAATAATATCCATTAATTGGTTTATTAGTATCCATTTATTTATAAATAATATTTCTATTAATATTCATTTCTATGATACATTGTGATACCGATTTAAATGGAGTCCAATAGTTTATAAGTCTTTTAGATAAATCTTTAGCTGATCCCACATACATTATTCCATTAACTGTATTTAACCATAGATAAATACCAAATTTATCTCTTATTTCATCAAGAATTAATTGAGCATTAATTTCACAATTATGATATACTTTAACAGGAGTTGATTTAAATGTAAATGAATGATATTGAGTATCATTTGAAGATAATGGATGAATAGATACTAAAGATTCTTCTTGTGTCCAACCATTATCAGTTAATACAGTTTGAACAAATGAATTATTTTTAATCTAATTTAAAGAATCTTGAGGATTATCCTTAAAAATATTACAAATAATAAGTTTAGAAATAATTTTAGAAGATACTTTATTAACTTTAGGTCCGCCGGGCGATTCCTCGCCCAAGGGCCATGGGACCGCTCGTCGGACCCACAGATATAAATTTAATAAGTAATTATAAACCAATGGTTCTAATACTTTAATTTTATTTAATTCTGTATTGAAAGGTTTTGGTTCTTGCCCAAAATTATAATCCAATACTTTTTCAAGTAATAAGTTTAAAATAGTATTTAACATAATTTAGATAATATAAAATTCAAAGGGATACTTTGATAATTAATTTTAACCCATAATTTATTAAAATTTAAGTTTAAGCCTCGGGGAGGCTTGCCTTCCCCGCGGGGTGAGGGGCGGCTCGCCCGCCCCTGGATTATCTCATAAATATTATTTAATTAATGAGAATATTAAAATTATATAACTTAATTAGATTTATTTTTTAAATAACTAAATAAGTTTATATATAAATATAACTTATATTTATTTAATTGTTTATTCTATAATAGTTTGGACTATATCTTAATGTATTTATATATTTTACAAATATACTATTTAATCTAATAAATACATTTATCACATGTAGTCTCTGAAGTCTCTGTAAAACAGTTACTTACTGATAATTTCAATTATGAAATTATTACCATTTAGATATTCATAATTTTAGAAATGTTCCAGTATATAGTGATATGTTTGAATATAAAATTATTCTTTGGCCTTATAACCAATGAAATTAATACCTAATAAAATTAAATAACAAGCTACATTAACAAAAACAGCAATTAAAAATAATACAGAAATAATAGGATTTCGTGATGTAATAACTAAAATACCAGATAATACAGAACCAAAAGCCAATAAATCTAATAGAATTGCGTTCATGTAAGCTAAATAATCCCTATCTATTAGGGTTAATAAATAATCAAACTCTCAACTAAATTTATCTTTAACCTAAGTTTTTAAATCAAAGATTTAAACAAATATTTTGGGAAACTCTATACCCCCCTCGGGGGGAAGTAAAAATAGTTTTGTCGTCTTAAGATAAAATATTAATATTTAATTACAAATTATTTATTACACTTATATATTTAATCAAAATTTCTTTATTAATT